TAGGCGTAAAGGATCGTAAAAAAGGGCGTTCTAGTGCGTTGTAGAGCATTGTCGTAACTTGTATCATCGCAATGATTCCGTATCAATTCTTCTGATATGTTAAATGGATAGCTGACCCGATAGTATAATGAGATTATTGACAGGGGACCGAAGCCTGCTATTACAGAGATTGATTAGAATCTATCTATTCGTAAAAAACGACTTGATATCTAAGGTATTACAGATTCCATTCTAACATCCTAGTAGGTTGAGTCTCACCTGAACTCCTTTCTATTAATAAGATCTTTGAATGTCTCCTCTCTCTTAGAACGGGTTCGGGCTAGAATTATGAAGATTAAGGGAAGATTTTACATCTAGTAATTGGATCAATAAACCTACGGATATTCTTAGTACGATGAATGAAATACAAGATTCTTTCTCTTCTACTCATAGGATAATGGAGGGGAAACGGATACTCAATGCATAACGAGTAAATATGATTCACCGAAGCAATCCAAAATCCCTTCATCTCTCGCTATTGAATCATATGGAAAGCTGTATTCGATGAAAGTCGTACGTACAGTTTGGAGGGAGATCCTCGACTAACCGGCGGATCCACCCTACAATATGGAGTGAAGAAGCCAAAATAAGATGAGAAGATACAACTGCTTGGGATAGGATTGAGATCTGACACGCCTGCAAACCCATTTTACATCGGAGCAATAGAGTGAACAAAAAGAGAAATATAGAATCGGATCCAATTTATCGCAATTGATTAGTGAATATGTTGGTTGATCGTATCCTTAAGGATGGCAAGAAATCACTAGCTTATCAGATTCTCTATCAGGCTATGAAGCGCATCAAGGAAAAGACAAATAGGAATCCACTGTCTGTTCTACGACAAGCAATACGTAGGGTAACTCCCGATATAGTAACAGAATCCAAACGTGTAGGCGGCTCGACTTATCGGGTTCCCGTTGAGGTAGTACCTGCAGAAGGAAAAGCTTTGGCTATCCGATGGTTATTAACCGCGTGTCGAAAACGCTCAAGTCGAAGTATGGCTCTAAGATCAAGTGATGAATTAATGGATGCTGCCAGAAATTATGGTAGTGCCGTACGGAAGAGAGAGGAGACTCACAAGATGGCGGAAGCTAACAAGGCTTTTGCTCATTTCCGTTAGTCTCAGGTTTGTCTCAATCCACAAAGAAGAGATTGTGGATTGAAACCTTCAGCCTTCTCTTATAGAGCGCAGGGTATTAGGAATCAAAATACGCGAGGAACATATGGACAAGCAGGAATCACACAATCAAGAAGATTGAGATGCTATGGTTTTCAAGATATAGAACAATTCAAAAAATTAGTGGACTTATCGACTAAATACGAAATAGGATAAGAATTACTCTATTTCCAACTATCAGATTTATACTATGAAAAATATGGATCCTTTTATCTTCTATGGTAATTCATCGATTCTTCCTGAATGTAGTTTGATTGTCAGCCTAATAATAATCGTTATTATCGATTCAGTATCTAAAGGAAAAGATACACTTCTGCTTCACCGAATATCATTAACATCCTTAGTCACTAGCATAATACTCTTATTGAGTCAATGGGAAACAGGATCTGTTCCGATTGCCTACGCCAGTCTCCAGATCAACACCTTTAACAATATCTTCAGACTGCTCCTCTTGATCTGTTCATTATTATCCGTCTTACTATCATTCGATTACATACGATGTACAAAAACAGCTTTAACAGAATTCTCATTATTCATATTAACTGCAGGTTTAGGGGGGATGTTTCTATGTTGTGCAAATGATTTGGTAACTATTTTCGTAGCCTTAGAGTGTTTAAGCTTGTCTTCTTATCTATTATCTGGATACATGAAGAAGGATATAAGATCTAATGAAGCGACGATGAAATTCTTATTAATGGGTGGAGCAAGTTCGTCCATTTTAGTCTATGGTTTCTCTTTATTATACGGATTATCCGGTGGAGAGACTCAACTCTATAAGATAGTCGATGGACTTCTATCTACTGGAATGTATAATTCTATTGGAATTTATATTTCTGTCACGTTTATTGTGGTAGGGATGGGTTTTAAGCTCTCGTTAGTTCCATTTCATCAATGGACTCCTGATGTCTATGAAGGAGTGTGATTCGTTCGAGGAAGAAAATCGACTCATCCTGGATTCTCTTGGAAGAATTGATTGGCTTCTGTATAATATCCTACAGACATGTGAAGAGGATAGGAACCTCTCCAAATCACTATTTATATGAATGACTAACTCTTACCATAAACCCCATAGATCTGTGAGAAACACTTAGACTTGAATTGTTTCACAGAAATAAGGTAGAACAGAGTGAGGAGAGAAGTACAACCCAATAGAGAACTCTTCTTTATCTCTTGATTTCTCTCAGAGTTTCTTTATTAGGGGTAGGTGTCACGAAGAATGAATAGACGATGCAACGGAAAGGATATCTTATCTATCATCTATAGAAGAGGATTCTCTTCTTTCTGGAAATGTCAATTCAACCAGTTTCCATCCTTCAGGGACTGTAGGTATAGTAAACAAGAGCATTCGTCGAAAGAGATCGCCCCAAGATAATAATATCATGCCTGTTAAGAACGAAGAAAATCATATTCTCTTTCTCCTGTCTAATATCTCTCTTATATTCTCCTATCTCCTCCTCTATCTTTTCTTGGTTTTGGGATAGAGAAATGGAGAGATTAGAAGATGGATGGAGACTCTAGATTAATGAGAAAGGATTCCTCGAGAAGCTAACAAACAATTAGTATTCATATTCAATGATTGATAGAGAAGATAGAAGAAGTAGATTTGAAACATACACGAGGAAGGTTCTAAGAGCAATAAGAAAAAGAAATCTCTTACGAACTAGGAGCCGTGTGAAGTAAGAATTTCATGCACGGTTCTGAATGAGCGGTAAGATCGAGAATCTTCTTTCCGACTCTGACTCTCCTACACCAGTTGTTGCTTTTTTCTCTGTGACTTCTAAAGTAGCAGCTCTCGCTTTATTTACACGGATCTTCCGTATTATTTTCTCATATCTATCTGGTGAATGGCATATTGCTTTAGGAATATTAGCTATTCTTAGCATGATATTGGGAAATCTGATCGCTGTTACTCAAATAAGCATGAAACGTATGCTAGCATACTCCTCTATAAGCCAAATCGGATATATTATGATTGGAGTACTTGCTGCAGATCCTGATAATGGCTATGCAAGTATGATAACCTATACGTTTCTTTATATATTCATGAATCTTGGAACTTTTGCTTGTATCACTTTATTCAGTTTACGGACTGGAACTGATAATATTAGGGACTATGCAGGATTATACACAAAGGATCCTGTTCTAACATTCTCTCTAGTCCTATGTTTACTATCCCTGGGGGGTATCCCTCCATTAGCAGGTTTCTTCGGGAAGCTCTATCTCTTTTGGCATGGATGGAAAGCTGGTTTGTATTCATTAGTTCTAATAGCGCTCATTACAAGTGTCATTTCTATATATTATTATCCAAAGATAATCAAGTTAATGTTCACTGGAAAGAGTGACACATCAACAATTTACGTACAGGATCCATCAGTCTCTTCATATACTTCAATCTCGAAGAGTTCCATTGAAATAACTATGATTGTTTGTGTACTAGCATCAACCTTATTAGGTATAGTAATAGATCCCATTATTGAGATTACACAGAATACCCTATTCTAAACCCATTTCAAATTGTCACACGAAAGAATGTGCAATAATGGAATCTTTCTGCCAGTGCAATAAACTCCTGTGAAAGATACTGTCGATATATCCTTCTTCTTTTTTCTATCGAATAGTCTTTCTCCTTATGTTCTAGAGAGTGGAATATTGAAGAATCCTAGAACGATCATCTCACTGTCCTTATCATTCGAAGAGATTGGGAATGGAGAGACAAGGACCCTCCCCAATCTCTCCAGGTTGTTCTCAGTCTCGGAAATCTCCACCCCACCCTGGTATTGTCTCGATCCAAGGGTTCATCAGCATTTGATACTCCTCGCAATGGAAGCGGTGGAAGGATTGAATCGAACGAAGAATCGAGGGATTAGGGTTAGTAATAGGGATCTAATAGATTCAAATAATTCGTCCATTGATCGTAATAGGATTTCTTCAGTTAACTCGGAGATTGGCCTAATCTATTGGCATTGAATCGTTCACTCCCTTCTCTTTATTTTTGCTCCAACCCTATCGTTCAATCCTCTGGAGTGGAGTATTCCAAGCATCAAATTCTCTCCTAATGGAAAGAGTTAGATATGATTCAGTGATTTTCAACAAATCCTTGATCCGTATCATTAATGGATCTGGTAAACTTTATACTATCCACGAATAATACGCAGGTTCTATATGTTCACTGGTGGGCATGGTAGTCAACTTGTAGCTCTTAGAGACAATTGCTTAATAATCATCCGATAAAGCCTCATTCTGTTGATTCATTAGTTAGATATCATACATACATGATACTGGATTTTCATCTTCAACATCCTATCTCTAACCTCTTCTATAAGAAGATCCCAGAGAAATGAAATCCTTTGTACTCTTTCTTCAGAGGTTTCTGAGTATAGTCTTTTAGGTAGTTAGATAGAAATAGAAAAAGTCTCTGATTCGATTCTTTCATAGCATGGAAAGGTTGGATCGATCTGGTTTGATTTGCACCTTTAGGTAGATTCTGCTACCTTGGATTCAAGGACAATTAGATTGCTACTCCTCGAGTATTGTGATAGACTAGAGTCACTCAATCTGCTTCTCCCTAGGTCTGAGACTGAAAGGATCTATGTCAACAAAGCTTGACAGCTAGAGAGTGATGGGATATAATACTATCCAAGAAGCAAAGCAACACCAGGGTTTCTTCTCCTATCTTTTTTCTTTTCAGTTCTCCTAATACACTCTCTTACAATCAAGAGAAGATATATGTCTTAGATGCTGAATCAATCAATAGCGGAGGATGAAAGGATAGGAGAGAGGGAAGCCTCGAGAGTGAGACGGCAGACACGCTCGATTTCTAATCGGGTGCTAAGAGGAAATAGAAGAAGCAGAGGGGCTCAAATCCTCTTCGAGGTAACAGATCTTGCATTTTTGGTGCTTTCAAACTCTCAATCCTATTATTAAGATTAAACTTATGGTGTGCTAATGTGTTGGATGAATTTTTAGAATGTAAAGATTGAAAAGGATAAGGATGGAATACTCTTCTTTCTATCTTTATCGATTACTGAGAGATTGACGAATTGACTCAGTAAAAGAAGAACAGAAGAGAATATATTTCTTCTACTGAATCAATATGTCAATCAATCTATAAAGCCTAGATTGATTCCATTGCAGCATCCATGGCTGAACGGTTAAAGCACCCAACTCATAATTGGCGAATTCACAGGTTCAACTCCTGTTGGATGCAACAAAACAAGTTTAATACATTGTTTAATTAAATACTGATGAATAATGATTTCTATAATTGAACCAATTATAAATAAAAAAAAAAACTATACAGTAGTGTCTATAGTGTCTATAAAAATAAAATTGTTTATTGAAAAAACTATGATTATTCTTTAATAACAAGGGAAATAAATTCTATGGATAATCTGATAAATCAAGTACTTACAGAAAAGACTATCCGTTTATTGCAGTAAAATCAGTATACTTTTGATGTAACTCTAAAATCAAATAAAATACAATTAAGAGATTGGATTGAACAATTCTTTCAAGTAAGAGTAAAAAATATAAATAGTCATCGAATTCCAATTAAGAGAAAAAACAGGAATAAAAGACCCAAACATTGTATCTCCAGAAAAAGAATTATTATTACTCTTAAAAAGAACTATTCTATCCCACTCTTCTTAAATGAATAAGTTCCATTAAAATAATATAGAATCCTAATAAAGAAAGGATAAAAAAAGGAAAGAGAACTATGACTATTTGATTCTATAAAGCTTACACACCTGGAACACGAAATCGATCAATCGCAACTTTTGAAGGGATAGTAAAATGTAAACCTACTAAGAAATTAACATATGGTAAGAATCCAGAAAACGGACGTAATAACAGAGGAGTTATAACTAGTAGACATAGGGGAGGTGGCCACAAGCGCTTGTATCGTAAAATCGACTTTGGTAGGAACAATATAGGGGTTCTTGGAAGAATAGCAAGCATTGAATATGATCCCAATCGTAATGCACATCTATGTTTGGTGAATTATACAGATGGCAAAAAGAGATATATCTTACATACTCGGGGAATAAGTATAGGAAATACAGTAATATCTAGTCCAAAGGCATCTATTTCGAATGGAAATGCCCTACCTTTGAGTGCGGTTTGAATAAATGAGTCACGTATTCGGAAACAACCGATTGGGTTTTAGACTAAACCCATAAACCTGTCACTGAATCAGAATTCCTTGTTATTCTGTTATAAACCTCGAGAAGAAAACTTAAGGGGAACAAAAGCGGGTGATCAGGTTTAATAGTAATAAAAAAGTTATTAATAATTAACCTGTAAAGGTAAGATAATATGGAGAAGATTGAACAATCTTAAACACAGAAAAGACATAAGGGCATTTTTTTATTGAACAATAGTCAATCTGATGGTCAAAGGCAGAGTTGGAAAAAAAAATGATAAAATAATGCATTTTTAGAGTATTGATAGAGAATCCTATTTACTGAAATTAGTGTCTCCTAAGTTATCAACAACAAAAGAGTTAGCGTGAGGTATTGAATTCATTCACTCTGTTGCTAAGTGAACGGATTGAAAAACACAAGCCAGATGACGGCGATAAGACCAAGGATATAACAAAAGAGACATACATTAGGAACTTATTTACTTAATAAGTACTAGCTCTTCCTAACAATAAAGACAAAGAGATTGATTGTTCTCAAATATCCAGAGAGCTGTATGCCTCAAAAAAGGCTCGTACAGTTCGGGAAGAGATTCTTCTTTTATTCCTAATGGAAAAATCACTCGATAAATAAGAGTCTACTTCAACCAAAATACCCTTGGGTACAATCATACATAATATAGAGTTAATACCTGGAAGGGGTGGACAGATAGCTCGAGCAGCTGGTACCACAGCCAAAGTGATTGCAAAAGAAGGCCGGCTAGCTACATTACGATTACCTTCTGGTGAAGTTCGTTCAATATCTCAGAACTGTATGGCTACTATAGGACGAGTTGGAAATGTGGATATTAATAATAAAGATTTAGGAAAAGCTGGATCCAGACGATGGTTGGGTAAACGCCCCAAAGTACGAGGTACCGCTATGAATCCCGTGGATCACCCACATGGAGGAGGAGAAGGCAGAACATCAATCGGTAGAAAAAAGCCATCAACCCCTTGGGGATATAGTACACTTGGGCAAAAAAGTCGTCGATATAAGAGATATAGTAATTCGTTTATTATCCGACGCCGTAGAAATAATTAATAGGATCATAATAATAATAATAAAACAAAGGGCAATCAATCATGGCACACCTTTTGCAAAAAGGTCCTTTTGTAGCTAATCATTTAATACGAAGGATTCAAAATCTTAATATACGAAAAGAGAAAAAAATAATAGTAACCTGGTCTCGTGCCTCTGCAATAGTCCCGATCATGATTGGTCATACTATTGCTGTTTACAATGGACAAGAGCATTTACCTATCTATATAACAGATCGCATGATAGGGCACAAGTTGGGAGAATTTGTCCCCACTCGTAGTTTCCGCGGACATGCTAAAAGTGATAAGAGATCTCGCCGCTAATCATCAAGTCCAAAATAAAAAAAAATATCAAAAATATGAGAAATGGAAACGCAAGCTTTATCAAGAAATATTAAGATGTCGGCTACTAAGGTGCGACGAATAATTAACAAGATCCGAGGTTGTTCATATGAAAAAGCACTTGTACTCTTAGAATTTTTACCGCATAGAGCCTGTCACTCTGTCTTACAATTGCTTATTTCTGCAGCTGCGAATGCTGCTCATAATCTTAGATTAAGCAAGTCTAAACTCTTTATTATTGAAGCGCGAGTTGATAAAAGTACTTATCTGAAGAGATTTCGACCTAGAGCTCAAGGACGAGGTTACCCAATAAGAAAACCTACTTGCAATATAACTATTAGATTGCAAGAGATTAATTAAATACTGAGAGATATAAAAAACCGTGAATAATAGGGCTTAGTGCTGAAATATTAGAATCTAGGGAGGTTTTTATGGGACGAAAAATTCATCCACTTGGTTTTTGACTTGGTGTAAATCAGAATCATTATTCTTATTGGTTTGCGCAAACAAAAGATTACCCGAGATTCCTCAAAGAGGATAAAGAAATACGTACATTAATTGAGAGATCTGCACAAAAAATACCAGAACTCTATTCCGATTTTTATCTTAGAGGAATTGCACATATAGAAATAAAACGAAAGACAGATCTGATTGATATTGAGATATATACAGGATATCCCGAGTTACTATTTGAAGAACGTATTAATCAGTTGAAGAGAAATATAGGGGAATTATTGGATTTCAAGAGAAAAGATTCTAAAGTTCAAATAATATTAAAGAATATTAGACAACCCTTTGGAGAACCAAGGATTTTAGCAGAACGTATTGCTTCACAACTAGAAAATAGAGTTGCTTTTCGAAGGACTATGAAGAAAGCAATTGAATTGGCTACAAAAACAGATCTTAATGGTATTAAGATACAAATAGCAGGTCGTCTTAATGGTAATGAAATGGCTCGTGTTGAATGGGCTCGAGAAGGAAGAGTTCCTCTACAAACCATTAAAGCTCCTATTACTTATTGGTACCATCCAGCTCAAACTATTTACGGAGTTTTAGGAATAAAGGTTTGGATATTCCGAGATATAAAATAGAATCAATGATTCAAAGTTATTTCGCAAATGACAGATAACCTATTAACATAACAGTTTATTCTATTCCATATTAATAATAGACATATAAATTAAATCAAATAAATTCTTTGTACATTTTTGCTATGCTTAGTGTGCGATTCGTTCCAATAGAGTTTCTTTGTTCTAGCTAAAACTGATTGATAGTTCGACTGTTAAGAGCTAAAGGTGCTAATCCCTGTTGCGTGTAAAACATAATCAGATCAATAGAAAGAGTCTATCAATCAAGAGAAGAGATTTAAATACTCTCTTCCTTGATCAAAGCAAGGACATATATCGAATCAATCTGTGAATTATTGAAACATTCTAATATTCTAATATTAAGATAGAATAAAAACGGATGAATCGATATTCTTATACAACCGTATGGTTAATAATTGAACCTTCATAAAGCAGTGTAATAAGCATAACCAGAGATAAGCTTTAGATTGATGGAATCAGTCTGTTCTAGAAGACAAAGAGAGAGCTATGAATCACTGATACTAATAAAGAGATTCCATTAAAAAAAGGTTATAAAGACCAAAGAGCTCCATTGCCGAGAAAGAACCCAAGCGTTTGTACTAAGAAACTAAGAAAACGATCAAACCTACGAATTATTATAATTATTCGGTAGATAGGATGGCGAAAGAAACCTATGTCATAGAAAATCAGAATAACCTGATAAGAAAGAATTGAGTAGATTTTCGCACATGGTTTGACTAACTAACTATCTTCAGATTAAAAGAAAGAGTCAAAAAAGAAAAAGAAAGACGAGAATCTTTAAGAGGAATGAAAAGCATTTAAGATATCCTTATATTCATGAGATATTATATTAGCTCTGAATCAAACCCATGAGGAGCCGGATGAGAAGAAACTCTCACGTCCAGTTTCGTAATAGAGATGGAATCATTCTGTTGCCATCGACTATAACCCCAAACGAACCAAATTCCGTAAACAACATAGAGGAAGATTAAAAGGAATCGCACTTCGCGGTAATCATGTTTCTTTCGGAAGATTTGCTCTCCAAGCACTCGAACCTGCTTGGATTACAGCTAGACAAATAGAATCAGGAAGGCGGGCAATAACTCGTTATGCTCGTCGTGGCGGTAAATTGTGGATACGTATCTTTCCGGATAAACCAATAAGTATGAGGCCTGCAGAAACGCGTATGGGATCAGGTAAGGGATCTACAGAATATTGGGTATCTATCGTTAAACCGGGTCGGATCCTCTACGAGATTAGTGGAGTACCAGAAAATATAGCTATAGCTGCAATGAGAATAGCATCTTATAAAATTCCTATAAGGACTCACATAATCACTCCTGAGACTCAAGATACCAAGAATATTAATAATACCTAAAAAAGAATAAAGGAAAAGAGATTTATTAAGAAATCCTCTATCTTTTTCCTTTCGATGTCTCTCTTATTTTTTTTATTGATTTTAAGATACAAAATATATATATATAATTATTGAGAAGAGATAGTTCCAGAAAGACGCTATCTCTTATCCCATAATCAAACTATAATGCATTACTCACTTTTCTCTTGATTAATAAATGATTCAACCACAAAGTTTTTTAAATGTAGCAGATAATAGCGGAGCTCGTGAATTAATGTGTATTCGAGTATTGGGAGCTAGTAATCGTAGATATACAAACATTGGTGACACTATTATAGCTGTGATTAAAGAAGCAATACCCAATATGCCTCTCAAAAAATCAGAAGTAGTTAGAGCAGTAGTAGTGTGTACCCGTAAAGGAATGAAACGCGAGAATGGAATGATTCTTCGGTTTGACGACAACGCAGCCGTTGTTATCAATCAAGAAGGAAACCCTAGAGGAACCAGAGTCTTTGGCCCAGTTGCAAGGGAATTGAGGGACTATAGGTTTGCTAAGATAGTTTCGCTAGCTCCTGAGGTATTGTAATAAATAAAACTAGAACAGATTGAGACTGTTTATTATCTTTAATAAACAGTCTCAATCTGGATAGGGTTTTTTGTGCTTAGAGATTTTGATTAATCTAAAATCACAGATAGTTCCAATATAAGCGAGAATATGAAAGAATGCATAAGCAAATCTGTTATCTAGAACACACACTTCTGAAAGAAACAGAATCTGTTTCTTTCAGAATAATATCCTTCGACCAATCTTATTAATGATTGAAAAAATTAAACAATAATAAAAACAAATACCTATCAGTAATAATTAACTGTAAAAAGACTTATTGATAAATTGATAGAAGAAATGCTCTATTCTAGATCTAAAGAAAAATAAAGAAAAAGTAGATATATAGATTAGAATACTGATATATATCTGTAATACTAATAGAATAACTAGCTGTAAAAATTGATCAGTCGTTATATGATAAAAAGTTGGGATTCAATCATTCCAGAATTGATAATTAAGCATTATCCGATGAATAACGATACTATTTCTACTATGATTACTCTTCTACGAAATGCCAACATAAGAAGAAAGACTACAGCTCAAATACCTGCGAATAATGTCACCAAACGTATTGTGAGAATATTATTGGAAGAGGGTTTCCTAAAAGATATCGCAGAACATAGAGAGAATACAAAAGATCTTCTGGACGTGACGTTGAAATATTAAGGAAAAATAAAAAAACCATATATTACAGCCCTCAAACGCATTAGTAAACCCGGTTTAAGAATCTATTCGGGTCATAAAAGAATACCAAGAGTATTAGGAGGCATGGGGATTGTAATTCTATCAACCTCTGATGGACTTATGACAGATCGCGAAGCTAGACGAAGAAAGATTGGTGGAGAGATTATCTGCTATGTTTGGTAATTCATAGAATCAACTCTTTGTATAATAGGACAGAATTCATTAATAGTCTAAGAGAGATATGTTTTCTTAATTATGAAGAAACAGAATCTGATTGATGTAGAAGGTACAGTTACGGAATCACTCCCCAATGCCATGTTTCGAGTATCCTTGGATAATGGATGCCAAGTTCTAACTCACATATCAGGAAAGATCAGACGTAATTACATAAGGATATTACCAGGAGATAGAGTAAAGGTCGAGCTGAGCCCCTATGATCTTACGAAAGGCCGTATTACTTATCGTCTTAGAAATAAGCAAGTGAATGGAATTCAATAATGAATGATTTCCTTATTTTTTTTTTTATTGTTTATACTATTGATTTAGTCTAATTTATTCATTAGAAATACAACAATAAAAAAAAAGATTGTTTAATCCATTAGAAGATTCATCAGATCTCTGGTTATAGATATGAAAATCCGTACCTCTGTTCGCAAAATATGTGAAAAGTGTCGACTTATTCGTAGACGACGACGAATTATGATAATCTGTCCCAACCCAAAGCATAAACAAAGGCAAGGGTAAAAACAGCATATTATATAGAAGTGGTGAATGGTAAAGAATTCTAGTTCGTTTATTATTAGGGATTACTCAATTATGATAAAAACTCCGAGAAGAATTGGATCACGGAAAGCAAAGCGCAGGATACCCAAAGGAGTTATCCACATTCAAGCAAGTTTTAATAATACAATTGTTACTATTACAGATGTTCGAGGACAAGTTGTTTCATGGTGCTCTGCTGGTGTATGCGGATTCAAAGGTACGAGAAAAAGTACACCGTTTGCTGCACAGACCGCGGCAGAAAGTGCCATTCGTACATCAATTGATCAAGGCATGGAGCAGGCAGAAATAATGATAAGTGGACCTGGTCCAGGAAGAGATACGGCTTTACGGGCTATTCGCAGAAGTGGTATAATGTTGAGTTTCGTACGTGATGTAACTCCGATGCCTCATAATGGATGTCGACCTCCTAAGAAAAGACGTGTCTAAATACCTAAATACTAGATATATGAGATCAGAAACTAATGAGGGATCTATCTATGATTCAAGATGAAGTACCAATCTCTACTCAAGTAATCCAATGGAGTTGTATTGAATCCAGAGTGGAAAGTAAACGTCTTCATTATGGTCGTTTTGCCATATCTCCGTTGAAGAGAGGACAAGTGAATACTATCGGAATGGCCATGCGTAGGTCTTTACTGAGTGAGGTAGGTGGGACAGGTATAACATATGCAAAATTTGAAAGAGTTAGCCATGAATATTCTACAATAACGGGTATTTAAGAAACAATACATGATATTCTAGTTAATCCAAGAGAAATTGTGCTTCGAAGTGATTCTTATGATATCTAAAAAGCATTTCTATGCATAAATGGCCCTAAAAAGATAACGGCTAGTGATATATCATTATCATCTTCAGTAAAAGTAATTGATGATTCACAATATATAGCTACTATTACCCAACCAATCTCTTTAAATATAGAACTCAAGATTGAGAAAGATCGTGGATATCGGCTAACAGATTCAGAAGGGTATAAGTTTGGAGAATTTCCTATCGATGCTATATTTATGCCTGTTCAAAATGTGAATTATAGTGTTCATCGATTCGGAAATAATAAAGAAATATCAGAGATATTATTCATTGAAATATGGACAAATGGTAGTTTGACTCCAAACGAAGCATTCTCTGAAGCTTCTAAGAACCTTATTGATTTATTTCTTCCTTTCTTGCATACTAAACGAGAAGACATCATTGAAGATATTAGGGTTCCATTCAACTCGACAGAATTACCTTATTCCTCTAATAATGATATGAGTGGATTAACAACAGAAGTTACACTCAAACATATATTTATTGATCAATTAGAATCGCCTGCTAGAGCTTATAATTGTCTCAAACGATTTGATATACATACAATCTCGGATCTATTGGATTATAGTCAAGAAGATTTGCAAAGAATCAAGAATTTTGGAAGGAAATCTATAGATCAGGTATCGAAGGCTTTACGAGAACGTTTCTCTATAGATTTACCTAAAAATAAGTCATATATTGACCGAAAGAAAGAAAACAAATCCTAATACTTAGTATTTTTTCTAACCCCATCCTTCATGACTCTGTCTTCTTTCTATATTTACAGGGAAAATTGGAAACAATAAAGAATCAATTTGAATGAAATATAATTGTAGGAGGCTCTAAGATCAAATCAATTTCTTATGGGGTTCTAAGAAAAGAACCCATAAGAAATTGATTTGGATCCACTTATTCTTTGCTTAGAATTAGAATAACCCCAAGCTTAAAGATCCATCAATAGGTAATGTCGCTCCGATGCCTAACCAAATAGCTACTACAGTGCCAATTATAAAGACTGTTGTAGCTACTGGACGTCGGAACGGATTTTGAAATCTATTAACATTCTCAAGGAAAGGTACGGTTAATAGACCTGCGGGTACTGATGCCATTAAGAGAACACCTAATAGTTTATTAGGCACTGTACGGAGTATTTGGAATACAGGAAAAAAATACCATTCAGGTAATATCTCTAAAGGCGTTGCAAAGGGATTTGCTGGTTCACCAATCATTGAGGGTTCTAAAACTGCCAAACCTACAGTACATGCAACAGTTCCTAGGATTACTACAGGAAATATATACAAAAGATCATTTGGCCAAGCAGGTTCTCCATAATAATTATGTCCCATACCTTTTGCTAACTTTGCTCTTAGGACAGGATCATTTAAGTCAGGTTTTTTAGTTATTGGGATAGATTCGTTATTTATTCCCCCGGTTGAATCGGACATGAAAATTTTTTATCAGCCGGCTCGAGCAACTCTTGAATTATTTATTTTACATCTTTAAAAAGAAAACGAAAGGAGATTCACACTCGTTTATTATTTGTGGAATCTTTGATGTAAAAATAACTGGATATCATATCAAATTAGTGCTTATTATCCGAGTCAGCTTAAAATCTGATTGATATGCTTCTTGGATAATCTCATACCCTCTATATTTATTTATATCTATTGTAGACAATTACAAGGATATAAGCTCTTTTTTAATCAAGTCTAATACAGGATCTTAACCTGTTGGAACTTAGGCCTTATCTCTTTTTAGATTGTTCTTTCACTCCGACGGTCTCTCTTAATCATAATGGATGCAAAGGAAATGAATGCGTTCCAAAAACCATATTGTTAGATATACATATAGGGTATCCGATTAATTGTAAGAATCTGCAGTTTATAGTAATAGGATATCCATATCTTTGGTATTTAACGGAGCCTTCCAAAACAAAATAGTAATTGGATTCAATCATAAAAAGAATTCTCTATGACCCCTGAGGGGTTCAATCTCCAAGTTTTGAACTCTAATCCCAAGATTAGAGAAGATTGGAAAAGAGACACATCTATGATGTGGTAGCACTCGATGGAATATCTGCATAGCCTCTGTTTTGTAACAAGTCACACACTCCCATAATCCAAAGATCTCCTAAAAAAACAAAGATGATTCAATCTCTTCTTTTTGTCAACCGAATCAAGATAAAAGAAGAAGTCCACTCAAATAAGAATCTTTAAGTTGAATGGATTCTCATGTTAGTGGCAATAGAACGATAATATCTTTCTCCTTTATCTATAGTTAATATATTATTAAGATCTATAGATAACTTGATTCAATCTTTCATCTTGAAGATTATGTATCTGAATGGTTATAAAGGGCCAGATATACCCTGTTTACGGATCATCAAGAAGTGCATCAACATAAAAACAGCAGTAAGGAGGGGTAATACAAAAGTATGCAAACTATAGAAACGAGTCAATGTAGATTGACTAACACTAACGCTTCCTCGTAATAACTCTACTAATGGAGATCCTACGATAGGGATAGCTTCTGGTACACCAGTTACAATCTTAACTGCCCAATAGCCAATCTGATCCCAGGGTAAAGAGTATCCAGTTACACCAGAAGATACGGTTGATACAGCTAGAATTACACCTGTCACCCAAGTAAGTTCACGAGGTTTTTTAAATCCTCCCGTAAGATAAACACGGAATACATGTAAGATCATCGTTAGGACCATCATACTAGCTGACCACCGATGAACAGATCGTATTAACCATCCAAAATTCACCTCAGTCATTATATATTGAACCGAGGAAAAAGCTTCTGTAACGGTTGGGCGATAATAAAAGGTCATTGCAAAACCAGTGGCTACCTGAACAAGAAAACAGGTCAGTGTTATTCCCCCTAAGCAATAGAAAATATTTACATGAGGAGGTACATATTTGCTATTAAAGTCATCAGCAATCGCTTGAATCTCGAGACGCTCTTCAAACCAATCATATACTTTATTAAGATAGGTAAGTCTTTTGACTCCCCCTTCATAAACTGTACATGGAAATCAATTTCCATACAGCTTAAACAAACATATCCTAGTCACCCTTCATTCGATTAGTTAAATATTTTATTTTGATTCATTACAATTCTTAAGAAAATATGAAATAATTTAATCATCTAATCCATGAAGATAAAACCTATTTTGCTTTAATCTCATGTTATCTCTCATTCCTCTTAGGAATGGTGATCTCTAGTATCTTGAGAAATCTCTTCATCGTATCGATCGAGCTATAATGGATAGATCTTATCTCGTTTCAATCTCAGTATCTAGGTGTCTATGAACCTTGGATCTCTATTATACTTCGACAAATCCTTTCTTAGGTAAGAGAATCGGATGGGTAACGATTCACCTTTTATTTGATTTCCATCTTGCAAAACAAGGAATAGAAGAATATAAATTCCTCATCTACTATAATATAGAGCAATGATAAATCAGTAGAAAGAAATAAGTGCTCTAATACTTTGATTAGATTGGGACTCAAATTCTCTTACCGTTGTTTACTCTAATAATCTTGTAACGAAGTTTGAATAGTGAATCTATATAGATTGATCATAGTTCAAGCATGATTAATAAAGATAAAGATTTGTTCTTGCGCTTTCGATGCTACTTTTCAAACTGCTATCTAGCAAGATTATATTATTGTTCCCTATTGATAATAGATCGTCTATCTATCATACCGGATTGATTGGGTCGAGCCACACACCCATATTGTCAAGACCTTTGAAAAGAATAAATGAATTACACGGTTTGACTACCTATTCTGAGGACAGCTATCTTTCGTTGTGATCCCCGAGCTGCTCTAACTAGGGGGTTTTCAAGAGCAATCGCATCTTTTTTTATTCCTATTTTTACCAAGTTATGGGGATACCATCCAATAGGACAGAAGAGTTATATATTTCTAGAATAATCACTAAAAAGACTGCAAATAAAGCTATGAAGAATCCCATTAAAGGAGTAGTTCCCCAACCAGGAGCAACTTTACCATATTCCGAATTCAATGGTTTCAAAAAGACTCCTAAGACACTAATCTTGGGTTTACCCTTAGGAGTATCATCAATAATCTTTGTAGCCATATAACCTGTTCAATTGATTAAGAATTGCTAACTTTATATACTAATATTATACTAAGAAAAATCCCTATTTTTTGGATCATTTAACAATGGAAACCGCAATATTGGTCACTATATTTCTATCTTGTTCACTTATTAGCTTTACAGGTTACGCTCTGTATACTGCTTTTGGTCGACCCTCCAAAGAGCTTAGAGATCCATTTGACGAACATGAAGACTAATCCGTATAGAAGACCTTCCTAGAAGAGCAAAGGAAGGTCTTCTATTCATTCTCTTTTCGTCTTCTATTTCTTATTAGACAGACCTTTGTCTTTCAATTCTTAATAAGAATAAGAAAGAGTCTCATCTCTTTCCTCTAGTCGGGACTTTGGGCGGTTCTCGGAAGAATATGGCAAAAAATATTATACCCAGAGTAGCTACTAATAGAAATGTATAAACCAATGCTTCCATGGATTCAATAATGAAGTGGGATTTTAAGGATAACTTTCGCACTAATTAGAGATTCCATATTTGAGTCATGCTTATTCAAGCATATTTAATAGATTGTTCTTTCTCTCTTTTTTTATTGTTTTCTTGCTTGAAATCTGAACTAGCTAATTAGACTAACGGCTTAGACTATTATATAAGCTAGAAAATCATTATGCTCAAGAATTATGCTCAAGAATACTATTAACTAATAGTATGACTTTAGAAATTATAATAGGTAATAGATAAATAAAGGATCTTTCAAACGGTTTGTCTCTTAGTACTTGGATCCCCTATCTTTTGGAATGCTCCAAATTCGACTTGAATGTCTAAATCGGGGTCAATGCCGGCAAACACGTCTCTAAACAGAGTTCTCGCACCGTGCCAAATATGTCCAAAATAGAAAATAAGGGCAAAAGTAGCATGACCAAAGGTGAACCAACCCCGAGGACTACTACGAAATACACCGTCTGATTTTAGAGTAGCACGATCAAATTCAAAGATCTCGCCCAATTGAGCACGTCTAGCATATTTCTTAACCGTAGCCGGGTCACTGAAACTAACACCATCTAATTCACCGCCATAAAACTCAACGGTTACGCCTACCTGCTCAACACTATATTTGGATTCTGCCCGTCTGAATGGAACATCGGCCCTTACGATACCTTCACTGTCTACCAGAACTACTGGAAATGTTTCAAAGAAAGTAGGCATACGGCGTACAAATAATTGATGACCTTCCTTGTCTTTAAAAGAGGCGTGACCTAACCAACCAACAGCTATTCCATCACCACTGTCCATTGCACCTGCTCTGAACAATCCCCCTTTAGCTGGATTATTACCAATATAATCATAAAAAGCTAATTTCTCGGGGATTTTAGACCAAGCTTCAGATAGACTAAGATTCTCTGTTTTATTAGCACGAATTTCTCGATCTATCTCTTGTTGGAAATATCCTTCATCCCATTGATAACGAGTGGGACCAAATAATTCGATTGGAGTAGCAGCAGAACCATACCACATGGTTCCAGAAACTACAAAAGCAGCAAAGAAAACAGCTGCAATACTGCTAGATAGAACAGTTTCAACATTCCCCATACGTAGGGCCTTATATAATCTTTGAGGAGGGCGAACACTGAGGTGAAATAAACCTGCTAATATACCCAAGATACCCGCCGCAATATGATGAGAAGCTATTCCTCCTGGAACAAAAGGGTCAAAGCCTTCAGCCCCCCAAGCTGGATCTATAGGTTGGACTTTTCCGGTTAATCCGTAAGGGTCTGATACCCAGATACCGGGTCCAAACAAACCCGTTACGTGAAATGCCCCAAAAGCAAAACAAAGGGCTCCCGATAAGAATAAATGGATTCCAAAGATTTTAGGTAGATCTAGAGATGGTTTTCCTGTACGTTCGTCACGAAACAGATCCAAATCCCAATAGACCCAATGCCAGATAGCAGCTAGGAACAACAAACCGGATAGAATAATATGAGCTGCAGCTACCCCTTCATAACTCCAGATACCTGCATCTGTTACAGTGTCTCCAGTAATACTCCAACCACCCCATGACTTGGTTATACCAATACGAGTCATGAATGGAATAACGAACATTCCTTGTCTCCACATCGGATCAAGAACGGGGTCAGATGGGTCAAACACGGCTAATTCGTACAGAGCCATTGAACCGGCCCAACCAGAAACTAAAGCCGTATGCATCAAATGTACAGAAATTAAACGACCCGGATCATTTAATACAACAGTATGAACACGATACCAAGGCAAACCCATGGAAAACCCCTTTATTCAAAATGAATATTATGTAAATTTCTTGCATTAATAGGGAAAGGAATTCTATTCGATCCTAATCAGATAGGAGATTGCCTTTCAATCAAATAATAGTTCTCTTTCTTTCTAATAAAGAAATATATTTGTAACATGGGAATAGTTTGGAACCTTTCCCTCAGCAAACTAAAATACAAAGATATTTTAGCATTTGAATTTTTTATATAACAATGCAGAGATTGGTCCCATCTATCCTGATTAATGCTATTAATCGATCGAACTCTTACTTAACCCTAATTATTAATATATAATCCTCGGAAAGGATTATTATTTCTTTTTAGAATATAGAATAAGGACTCGATTTGACTCGATATGCTACAATGTAGCATAGATTTCTATCTATTTCTATTCATTTTAAATCTATGTTTTCAATTGAGAGAGAAATGCTATTTCTCTATTTCTGCATGCCAATTGGTGTTCCGAAGGTACCGTTCCGTCTACCTGGGGAAGAGGATGCGGTTTGGGTTGACGTATAGTGCGGCTTGTTCTTGCATATTTTGAGTTATATGGAACGATTTTCCATCATGTTTGATTCGATCAATATGTTTCTATCTCACTTAGGATCGACGAGTGCTTCAATTGTTAAACGCGTGAGATTTCAATGAGACTTTTGCTGGAAGATCTATTTGCTAACTGAATCTATGGCTAGTTCAAACTAACAGAATGCTTGGGCTTCGATCATAAAGTCCCAATAATAAATATAAATAATGGCAAGGTTAACTACAATATATAAGATAACTCTAATTAACCTTTAGCTTTAACAAAATTAGGGAAAGAAAAAGTAAAATAATTTGTTCCATATGTACAAATATTGATCAGATTTATATCTCCCCGAAGTGGAAAATGAACCTAAAGATTCTTCTTGTCTTTCTAGAATAAAAAACTTAATTAGGAACAAGAAAAGGTTGGTGTAGCATGAGATGGAGGACAATGTCCTTGATTACACTAATTAAGATATAATTCAGAATGTTCAAAAGAATCGAAACAGACTTGAATCAAAAACGAGATAATAACGGGTTTCTCTTTATTTCTCATAAATAAAGAGTTCTCTCTTAGAAGATCTAAGATATTCTTATCTTGTAACTATTGAAGCCGTATGCTTTTAACAAGGCTTGTACGGTTTTTGAGGGGGGGATTTAGACCTATCCTAATCAACCGGCTTTATCGAGAAAGACTCCTTTTTTTAGGTCAACAAGTGGATGATGAAATTGCAAATCAACTTATTGGCATTATGATGTACTTGAATGGTGAAGATGAGACTAAAGATATGTTTTTGTATATAAACTCTCCTGGCGGAGCAGTATTACCTGGAATATCTGTTTATGATGCTATGCAATTTGTTGTACCAGATGTACATACAATTTGTATGGGGTTAGCTGCTTCAATGGGATCTTTTATTCTAACTGGCGGAGAAATTACTAAACGTATAGCACTACCTCACGCTTGGCGCCAATGATTTGTATGAATTAAGAATATGCCTTCGCCTAATTGAATCAAGGTAAAAGCAGCATGGCATTAAAGAAAAGACGAAGTTGATTCATTCTCAACCTCAATAAAACGAACAAATCTTAAGATAATAAGGAATTAAAGGACAAAAAGGATTATTTGATTCTTAGGCTATTTAGCATAATCTACTATTTCTATTCTAGCGTCATAAGATTCATCTAACAGACAAAGTAAGGGCTCAATTGAATACCTAAAGACCTTTTTTTTCTGAGAATGGATATCTATTCTAAAATATTCATAGAAAACCTTGGAATTGCTAAAAAGAAAGAAGCAACAGAACCATCACAGTACTCAGTAGAAGGAAAGATGGTGTATCCAATTATTGATAAGCTAGTTGTGGATGATATGATATATAAGAAGTCTATCTTATTCATGTGACTTAAATCGTTTATTATCTCCTTCTTAATCAAATACAAATATAGAGCCGTATGCAGAGAGAGCTGCTTGTACGGTTGTCCTAAATCGAATAATGAGACGATTGAACTAGGGTTATGATCCACCAACCTGCTAGTTCTTATTATGATGGACAAGCAGGGGAATGTATAATGGAAGCAGAAGAAGTATTGAAACTTCGTGATTGTATTACTAGAGTTTATGTACAAAGAACGGGCAAACCTTCATGGGTAATCTCTGAAGACATGGAGAGAGATGTTTTCATGTCAGCAAAAGAAGCCAAGGATTATGGTATCGTAGATCTTGCAGCATCAGAAAAGTAAAGTATTCAGACTCAAGGTTTGTATAATAACTTATAATATCAAAAAAAAAAAAAAGCATTTAGACATCAAAATAATAAACAAAGTATTATTCATGGTTCAATGCTTTTTTTTTTTTTTTTGATATTATTCATAGATTATTGCTTCGTGGGAAAGACGAGGTCCAAGTAGTAGGAATAGCCGCTCTTTTCCACAATTAATAAACTGATAGAATTATGATTTGATATGATTCCCCTCTCTATTGGATTGGTTATCCTTATCAAAGCCATAATTGTTCAAGCCCGAAAAGAAGAACTGATTGATAGCTAATTGATTTACCATTTCGACTGGTTAGGAATATTCTGAACCAAAGATTTCTGCAGTTCTTCATGCATGCCAACCAATCAACAACTTATTAGGAAAGCCAGACAACCAATGGAGAGCGGAACAAAATCCCCAGCCCTTCGGGGATGCCCCCAACGGAGGGGAGTGTGTACTAGGGTGTATGTGCGACTTGTTAGAATCCAAACTCGAACGATATTATAAGGATTAATGTTGCAGAAGAATCCTTTCTTTTATCGAAAGAAGAGAAAGATCTGTCATGAACCTCTTTTTTTTTTGAATGAGGAATGAAATCTCATAGTCTTGATTGGTGCAAATCCAATTATCTTAATATAAGATGGATAATAAGTTATCAATGATTATAAAAAGAATCAGTAAGCAAAATAAAAATAATAATCTAAATTCTCATCTTTAAGATCCTTTTTTTAACAACAGTCGGTTCAGGTCAGCTATTCTAAACTTCCTAAAATAAAATATCGTTACTAGACAATTCTTGTTTAGAATATTTACTTGATTATTTGATCAGAGTAGAGATAGAGAAGATTGGAAGCTATGCAGCTTACCAGCATCAGGACCATTTCCCTTAATATTGGAAGATTAGAATCTCTGGTATATAGGAAGGACCTAACTGTTAAGAAAGATACTATGGAAACTATGGAATCCGTATTTTTTTACACTATAAGATATCAAAAAAAAATAGTTATCTAAAATATTTACGGATAGGAAGGTTAGAGTAGCAAAAGCCATTGGAATCTATATCTTTTACACAAGAGAGAAAAGCTTTTTTCTTATTTCCAAAAGTCTTTAGAGAGGATCTAATATTATCAATTGATTGAATAAGCATGTCTGGTTTTGGTTTCTAAGATCATTCAAAGAAAGACCTAATAAGTAATATCCTTGGGCAGATCATTAATTATGTATTGGTTGAATCTACCGTAAAAAAGAGTAAGAAGCAGAAAGATATTTTGATACTAATCTGTCGATTCATTTCTTATCAATAAAATAGATTGTTCATAAATTAAGATTTGATTTTCTATGAGGGTAGACATTTAATGACTAGAGTGAAACGCGGATCTGTGGCTCGGAAGCGTCGTAAGACTATTCTTAGAATCACATCTGGATTTAGAGGAGCTCATTCACGATTATTTAGAACAGCAAATCAACAACAGATGAAAGTATCAGCTTCTTCTTATCTCGAAAGAAAGAATCGAAAAAGAGAATTTCGTCGTTTATGGATTGTTCGAATCAATGCAGCAACACGAAAGAATGCAACAAATTATAATAATATGATTCATCATTTAAATAGAAATCAAGTTTATTTAAATCGCAAAACACTTGCATAGATAGCTATTTTAGACACTCCTTGCTTTTCCAGAATCGTACAAATTACTAATATATAATTTGATAGTTTGACAGATAAGCAGCCTCTCCGAATATACCGGAGAGGGCAGGTGCTAGGAAGATCTCGGTCTTCAAATAGTGAATGCTATATCGATCATTCTATGGATTCTCGTCTCTTGTTTAATGATGAGAGGATTGACTCATTTAGATCGTAGAATAATAAATTCTTTGTATTAGAATGACCTCTTCCAGTTGTAATTGATAAATGATCTAATTCTCATTATTCAAGAAAGGTAGCAAAGCTAATACACGAGCCCTTTTGATTGCAGTAGCTATTGAGCGTTGTTGCTTCGCGGCCAACCTATTAACACATCTAGACAGAATCTTTCCTTGTTCACCTACGAATCGACGGAGTAAACTTATATTTCTATAATCAATAATTTCATCAGATCAAATAGATGGAGAACGTCTACGAGAGGATCGGTTACTTTTATTCATATATTTTAAAATGTTTTCCAAGACTATCAGGATTACTGACTCTTTTATCACTTAAAAGAAATAAATTCTTCATCTTTTCAGTTCTTTGTAAATAGTAGTCTTATCACAATAAGGACAGTACTTCTTTAATTCCAATCAAGTAGGTGTATTGCGACGATTCTTTTGTGTGGTATATTGAAAAATGCCTTGAGATCGTTTATGAATCTCTTTTTGACTACACTCCGTACATTCTAAACATATTGTTATTCTAATATCTTTAGTCTTTGCCATAGAATTAATTGAAAGAAATAGTAAACCAATAAATAAGTATAAAAAGATTATTCTTGATGATTTATCATCCAAATCCTAATAGAATCTATAAATTATTTCTATTGGGAAATCCAAAGGATTATTATTAATCTCTCTCTTTTTTTTTTTTTCACTTCTTTGTATTGATTTTTCCTTTCTAAGAAGCTATTTTGTCTAATCGGTTCTAACGATTGATTAAAGAAATGGGAATATCAGAGCATCTGGAAAAAAACGATTGATTTCTATTAATAAACCAGCTAACAGTACAAACCATATTGTAGCCAGTACAGGAGCTGTGGAAAGGTAACTCTTCACGTCTTGCATTATAGATTCTCCTTTTCTTTTTCATCAAACAAATAGAATAAGAATTTTGTATCCCTTCCTTAATATTTCTAACACAATCATATAAAAAAAGGAATTCTATCTTTCTGATTTATTACAGACAATACATTCTTCGATATAACTACAAGTTAGATTTCACGCGAGTAGCCAATCCGTAGGATTATCGGTTATAATCATCTCACATATTAGATCTATCCGGAATACTTAAGGATCTAAAATCCTTAGAAAAAAAAATATCAGAGTCAACAAAGAGAGGGATGTAGCGCAGTTTGGTAGCGCATTTGTTTTGGGTACAAAATGTCGCAGGTTCAAATCCTGTCATCCCTAGTTGTAACAGAGTCTTTATTTCATAACTCTTAGAGATAAATGAAAACGGAGATTGTTATGACGTGGGGTCAACGAACTCGTCTCGCATATCAGAATGTCCACAAATCAGAATAACAGCTGATTGTGATAGAATAGAGAGAGAACGCTCTTAGTTCAGTTTGGTAGAACGCAGGTCTCCAAAACCTGATGTCGTAGGTTCAAATCCTATAGGGCGTGTTTCTACTGATTTAGGAATTGATTCAATCAATCAAATGCTCCTTTCATGAGAATAAGGAAGCAGTTTGATACTCTTTGGATCCTCAATATTAATAGGTTATCTTACCAATGCTACAAAGAAAAAAGAAATCAACATAAAAAATTGAATGTTCCCTTTCTTTTTATTGTTATCGAATATCTAATTGATCACCGCGTCGATATTGTAGATATGCAGTTACAAAGAGCCCGGCTAACGTTATTGGGATTAAGCCTAGGACGATTCCAGATAGCAATGCTTCAACCATTTGAATTTAAAAATCTATAATAGATTAGAATTACTTATCGAAAACGATCTGCATAATAATAGATGATCGATAAGTCCAGTAAATAAGTAAGCACCAAGATAATAAGGATCCTCTCAGATATTCTCTAGATAATATTTCTATATCATAGTAGCCGAATCTTGTTTAATCCGACAAATAAGAATAAAGTTAGGATTAGCACAGATGCCAAAAAAGCAAAATAACTTAAGAGAGTAATCATAGATTAGAATACCAGATGAAACTACTAGATACACTAGTATTAGTATACAATTTTATGAAATAGTTTATTAGCTTTTTTTTTATTTCTAACTAATTAAAAAGAAGTCAAAACAGAGAGATTTATGAGCATAAGAAGCAGCTATAGTACACAAGAATAAAAGGTTAATAAAGAAGGGACTATGGTCTTTTTAATCCTATCTTTCTTATAAAATAGAAAAGGAAGTAATATTGCCCCTTAGAAGATAGACTAGCTATACTAACCTAGGATATTTCTAATATACCATTGGTATGTAATGACAACCTAACTACTAAGGATTGATATTATTAAGGTATGCCAGGAGATTCTATATCTACTAGTATTTATCCTTTTGGGAAACAATCCTCCTTAATCCTATAAAAGATATACGGAGTTATACATGTCTGGGAACACAGGAGAACGTCCTTTTGCTGACATTATTACTAGTATTCGATACTGGGTCATCCATAGCATTACTATACCTTCTCTCTTTATTGCCGGGTGGTTATTTGTCAGCACAGGTTTGGCTTACGACGTCTTTGGAAGCCCTCGTCCAAATGAATATTTTACAGAGAGTCGACAAGAAGTTCCTTTAATAACTGGCCGTTTTGATTCGTTGGAACAAGTTGATGCATTTACTAGATCCTTTTAGGAGGTATTAATGACTCTAGATAGAACTTATCCAATTTTCACTGTTAGGTGGTTGGCTGTTCACGGATTAGCTGTACCGACGGTCTTCTTTCTTGGCTCCATATCAGCAATGCAATTTATTCAACGATAGTCTTTATAGAAACTGCAAAGCCATGACACCACCAAACCCTAATAAACAGAGTGTAGAATTGAATCGTACGAGTCTTTACTGGGGACTCTTATTAATATTTGTGCTTGCCGTTTTATTTTCTAATTATTTCTTCAATTAGAGAGTGAAAAGAGAAAAAAAAAGAAGAATTTGGCAATCTTGATCCGATAAGGCTGAGATTCTAATCATTTATGACCGTTCATGTCTCAAGTCGTGACAAAATAAAATAACGAAACAAAAGAAGAAAAAAGGGAGTGGGAAGAATGGCCAATACCACTGGAAGGATTCCTCTGTGGCTAATAGGTACTGTAACCGGTATACTTGTGATAGGTTTATTGGGGATATTCTTTTACGGAGCCTATTCAGGATTAGGATCATCCTTATGATGAATAAATAAGCACTGGATCATCTATCTTCTTATGATTAAAGGGATCTATCTAGTATTAGTAAGACTGCATAATAATTAGATTAAGAAGAGACAAATTATTGCAAGTATAGTATCAATCTGCAGATAGAAATACTTGATAATAGATATTCCTTTATCTCAGAGGCATGGACCCACTGTATCCAGATAAACAAGTTATTTGATCGATTCTTTAGAAGAGAATCGATCAGAATTAAATTGTATGACAATTATTATTACAATCATTTTTTAAGATTGAGCCTATTTTCTCTTGATCCTATAGGGAAAAAACTAACTAGATTCTTTGTGGAACAAATCCTAAGAATCTAATGAATTATTCAAATAGAATCTATTGCTCGTTTTCGGATAAGAAATAAGGCTGTTCCTTATCTATCAAATACAATCCGTTGATTCTCATAGATATAAGAATCAACAGATACAATAGGGAAAGCACTTGAAACTCAATATTTATTATCTCTTTTTCATCGTTCTTATATATGATTATTCCGTTCTCTTTCCATGTTAAAATTCCATAAAAAAAACTCTTTAAAAATTCATCTCTGCCAATTGAACCTTCTCAAATTGTTTCTTTTTAAGTACCAAGAATATTTGTGCTAAAACAACGGATGCAAAGAAAAGTAAAAGACCTTGAACACGTAATGGATCTTGAAGCACAATCTCTGCCTCTTCTTGTCCAAATCCCCCCACGTTAGGGTTATTGGTTAAAGGTTGGTCAACTCTGATAGATTCACCCTCCGAAACAATAAGTTCGGGACCAGGAGGTATAATATCAATTACTTCACGACCTTCTGATGCTTCTCTGATAATGATATCATATCCACCGTTCTTTTCTTTAGGTATTATCTTAGTTATTCTTCCCGTTACTGAAGCATTATAGACAGTATTATTGCTCTTACTTCCATCAGGATAGATCTGTCCTCTTCCCCTATTTCCTCCTACATAAATAGGATATTTCAAGAAGTGTGCTTCTTTATCAGTAGAAGGATCCGGTGAAAGAATCGGAAATATGATTTCACTATATCGCTTACCCGGAAGTGGACCTATTACTATTATGTTCTTCTTCTCAGGACGATAGTTCTGAAATGACAATTTATTCAATCTGTCTTTGATTTCAGGTGGAATACGATCAGAAGGGGCAAGCTCAAACCCTTCGGGTAAGATCAGAACAGCACCCACATTTAATCCCCCTCTCTTACCATTTGCAAGTACTTATTTTATCTGCATATCATAAGGAATCTTAACAACTGCTTCAAACACAGTATTAGGGAGAACAGATTGTGGAACTTCAACATCAACAGCCTTTTTGGCTAGATGACAATTAGCACATACGATGCGTCCAGTTGCTTCTCGTGGATTCTCATAATTCTGTTGCGCAAAGATAGGGTATGCTCTTGAAACAGATGGACAAGTTACTCGGGTAGAAATGATCGATATTAAGAACGATAAAATCAACCATTTACTCAGCCAATTATTAATATTTATCTTTTGCATAGTTTGATTTTGATTATTGGTGTCAAATTTTGTTTGAAACAGATTGTTTCTCCACATCATATAGTCTCAATATTCTGTTCATTTTTCAGCTAGATTATTCTGCTAGTCTGGTTAGTACGGAAATTCCTAATGAGTGGTTTCTTGCTCTTTCTTTCTGAATCCCAAAGAGGAGGATCGTCTATTCTTGAGAAAAAATTATATTCTATTAGATACAATTGGTTGAAGAAAGAGAATAATCATTCATTCATTGTATGATAAGTTGCTACAATTGAGGGAGATATACGATTCAAGTGACGAAAGATCCAATACTTAAAGACTGTATCTGAAATGACCGGGAAGGTTGATACAAAACAAGATATTACGTATTTATTATGAGCAAATCCTAAATGCTCCAGGAAAGATCCTATCAGTATTTCCCAACCGTGGGGGGAATGAAAGCCAATACATAAATCAGTTAGAAGGAGAATAGAGAATGCTTTCATTGTATCATTCAAACTGTAGAATAACTCTTGAATCCAGGAATTTAAGACTGCAAGTCTTTTTCGACCTATTATTAACAAAGAGGTTGGAATGGAAATGCTAATTACATCGGTTACAAAGCGTGAGATTGCTTGAATATTGCCTTCATTATAGATTATTACTGATTGAGTAGTCTTGTCATATACAATTGCATGATAATCTTACGATTGGGTATCTACAGAATCTGTCAGCATTTCATTCAACCAGGTTAATCCTTCTACTTCTTGGAGCCGCTTCAAAGCTTTTTCTTCTTGGAATAGATTGATAAAGATCTGTGATTGATAATTATTCCACAAATCCCGTATCCAGGGTTCCAAAAACCAACTATTTAGAATGATTGGTATTATAAACGGGAAGAAAAATAAATATCCAATATATTGAATAGAAGCTAATGCTTGATATTTAGCCAATTCTATTTTGGTCGATAACAACAAGCCTGATTGGTTCATTAACTCTGTTTTGAATCTGGATAGGGTACGAGTTATAGAACGTGGTATTAGACTGATAGATTCGTAAGCTGTTATATTCTTATAAGAACTTATTGATTTCCGAATCAATATATTCTTATTTGACCTTTTCTTCATTTGAAAAGCTGCAGAGCTTGTAGAGGATTCCCATCTCCAGAAGTCAAGATCATTTAGAGTTGCTTCAATCCAGACTAATCTCTTATTCATTTGTTTTATCTTATTCGATCTTCTCAATATACATCTTCTTGAAATCGCATGGGGAACTTCTTTTGATTGATTATCTAATAGATTATTCCGATTGCTTTGCTTTTCATTAGGATTGCAGGAATTTAAGCAGAAAAAAGAAGATACAAAGTAAGATTCTTCCTTGTAAGATGATTGTTGTTTATAGGAAAAAGAGGGATAATTCTTGATGGAGAATGGATCAAAATACTCCCTATTAAAAGAAGGAATCCTTAATCTATTTCGAATCTGTGGTATCGATAGACTAATCTTAAATTCTAAGAGGCTCCAATATATAAGGAATATCAATTTATCAAGTTCCATATTCATATGAGACATCACAGCTTGCGACAAGTCTTGGAAAGATGATCTTGTTCCTACATAGTCCAAAGAGTCTTTTCCGATAGACTGTATCTGTTTACTCATTTTATAAGCTCTATTCAATGAGCGATATGGAGTATTGTAAAACCACTGAAGAAATTTCCACCAATATGGTCTCATATTCTTTTAATATACAATATTACGAAACAATAATTCCTAAAGAAAAGACAATAGTTATGAATTAAATGATGCTTTACAATTAAATCATTATCAATCTATCCTTCTTCTATGGCACTCTTCTTTTTTTTTTAACTATTCGCAAACAAAAATAGATTGGTTCAAACTTAAAATCCTTCGATTGATACACGTAAGAAACGAGCAATTTCGGCAGCCTTCTCTTCCATCTCTTTCAGTGTCGAATCTTCACCAATACGAGTTAGAGGGACATCTTTCCGACTCCTCATCCTCAAGGAAAGAATTCGACGTGGATAAAACCCTTCTCGAATCTCCAATCTAACCGCTTAGATATCCGTCATCACAAATCGAATACAAATACGCCTGTTCCTACCCGGAAACCCCCACCGAAAGATAGAAAAGAGTCCCTCTCTCTTATCAAAGAGATTGTAGCCACTACCAACATCCCAGAATATAGTACACCACAGAGACAATCCAAAGAAAACGCCTGCAATACCATAAAAACACATTACAATACCTTGCGGAATAAAAAGAATCTGTTCAGAAGACAGCGTCGGGATCAAATCTTTACCAATATAACTAGAGAGCCCAACTAATAAAAAACCGATTGCACCGCAAAGAAGGATGCATGCCCAGCATAGATTACTGAATCTACGAGAACCCTTTACATAATCTATTCGAAGCCATTTAGATTGCCAACTTTTCATTGCTATTTCCTCAAGACCTAAAGATTTCTTCTTTATTTTCTAATCCATCAATTATATAGTGTTCTTTCCTCTGTTTGTTCTCTATTTTTTTGGAATAAATGAGACTTTTTTATTCTTGCGGTTTTTTACAATCTAGCTTAAGAACGAATAGATTCTTACTCTAAAAGAATTGAGGATATCTAGAATATTCTTTATTATCTTGTTATATAAGAACAGATGAGCTCTACCTATCTACAGAAAAGATATAGAGATCTCTTTTATACATATATATTTTGCAAAATGAAACAGCAATCTATGCTCCATTCTGTTATTTAAGTGGAAATGGAAACATAGATTGGAAGAATATCAAAGGTTCCTAAGCTTTCAAATGAATAACAATAATTAATAAGCAAATATCATAGAATAAGGATTTAGAATACTATTCGATCTATTCTATTAAGCATTCTTCTCAGCGGCACATAGAAGATGAAAAGAATAGCTGAGACTTAGAGAATCTCATCCTTTTCGATATAAAGAAACAACGATGCCATAGTAATGGCTGGAAATACTGAACCTACTAAAGGTACAAAAATAGAAGGTAGATAGGACGCTGTCATAGAAAATTCCCTCAAATAAAGAAGATATATATATATACTCTCTGTGCTTTTTTCCAATATCTCATGATATCCTTTTTCGTCAACAAAGAAAAGGATTATTCAGAATCTCAATCTCTCTATTAGCAAGCCCATTCCTTAAATAAGGATTATTCTTCCCAGAGAGACTTTTTGTTTGATTCTCGAGCAATCCATTCTAAAAATAATTGAAAAAAGAAAATAATATATCTGTATCAAGAAAATATAGAAAGATCAGCCCTACTATTGATAGATAACTTTGATTCACTATTTGGAGACAACTGTCAATTGTATTATAACAACATCCGTTTTCTCATAGTATTGCATGAACTAAGAAAAAGAAAAGATCCCTTTCTTATTTACAAAGAAAAAAAGAGTCATTTCTTGAAGGAAGTAAAGAAGAAATAATTGGTAAAAGGAGAATCAATCGTGAATTTCGAACTTTGTTACCAAGTTATCAAACAGAATAATGATAAAAATTTAGTATTACTTAACTACACGAAAGAACGAAGACGAGCTAATCTGTTTTTTGAAGAACTGAAGGATAAAGCTCAAATATCTCGCTCAAAACACCCCTTAAAAGGTTCCGTGGAACAATTGAATCGAGTAAGCCATGATCAAATAAAGATTCAGCTACTTGAAACCCATCCGGTATCTTTTGGCGCAACGTTTATTCAATTACCCTTTTTCCTGCAAATGCTATATATGCTTTAGATTCAGCGATAATAATGTCCCCTAACATACCGAAACTCGCAGTAACACCACCTGTAGTCGGATAGGTAAGAACTGATATATATAATAGGTTTCTCTGAACTTGATGAATCTGTAAAACAGACGAGATCTTAGCCATTTGCATTAAGCTTAGAGTCCCTTCTTGCATACGGGCCCCCCCAGAAGCACAAACAATAATTATTGGCAAAGATTTATCTGTGGCATGCTCAATCAAGCGAGTAATCTTTTCACCTACTACAGAACCCATACTACCTCCCATGAATTGGAAATCCATAACACCAAGCGCTATAGGGGTTCCATTTAGATATCCTATACCTGTTTGAATAGCATCGGTTAAACCTGTTCTTCTTTGGGAAGTAATGATACGATTTTGATGAGAATCCTCATCAGAGAAACTTGAAACATCTTGCGCAGTCATATCTTCATCCATGGGAATCCGAGTGTCACGATCAATCAAAAGTTCGATTCTTTCTGTACTAGTCATTGGAAGGTGATAGCCGCACTCTTCACAAACACTTTTATTCTGTTTCAGAAATCTTACATATAGCATGTTCCCGCAATTATCACAGCGTGTCCATAGCCCTTTATTAATATCAATTGCTATGTGTCTATCTTTCTCTCTTTCACTTGAGACGTAACCTTTGGTAGCTTTCTCAAGGAATGCCTCAATTAATCCACCCAATTTACGTTTATCTTCAAACCGATTTCTTACAGACATAGTAATATCCTCATCTATTTATTATCCTCTCTTGAAAAAGAGGAATGATCAAGCCCACCTCATATTATTGATACAAGAGAAACTGAAAAAGGGAAATCATTAAAAAAACACCGGATTTCCGATAGGAATGGGCATCCATTCGAGACCAATCCCAGATCCACTAATAAATGAGCAATCAAATGATTATCTATTTGATCAATCACATATTAGAACCTGGTAATCGATTTTCCAACTGGATCTATAATATAAGCCTTATTTGCATCTTCGATCATATCGATTCTTTCTTGTTTCATTCTATCCAATCTTTGGATTCTTTAGTGAATCGGGAGGGATTCGAACCCCCGGCTGCATGGTTCGGAACCATATGCTCTTATCCGCTGAGCTACCAATTCTTAAATTAAATTATTAGATAGGTCTGAGGAGTATTGAGAAAATACTTGTTTTATCAATACTCCTGGGTTTATGTTCTATTGGATCGTAATCAATAGATTTAATTTGTAATAATTATGAAAATTACAGTGTATCAACTACATCAAATTGTATCAACTGCGGCAAATTCAAACTTGATCTCTTTCCATACTTCACAAGCGGCAGCCAATTCAGGGCTCCACTTACTAGCTTCACGAATAATCGCATTACCTTCGCGAGCAAGATCACGTCCTTCATTACGAGCTTGTACGCAAGCTTCTGATGCGACTCTATTAGCTACGGCACCTGGTGCATTTCCCCAAGGATGCCCTAAGGTTCCACCACCGAACTGCAAAACAGAATCGTCTCCAAATATTTCAGTCAAAGCAGGCATATGCCAAACATGAATACCTCCTGAAGCTACAGGCAATACACCTGGCATAGATACCCAATCTTGAGTGAAATAGATACCACGGCTTCGGTCTTTCTCGATATAATCGTCACGGAGCAAATCGACGAAGCCTAGAGTGATGTCTCGTTCCCCTTCCAGTTTACCTACTACAGTCCCAGCATGGACATGATCTCCACCGGACATACGTAATGCTTTAGCCAATACACGGAAGTGCATACCATGATTCTTCTGTCTATCAATAACAGCATGCATTGCACGATGAATATGGAGTAGTAGACCATTATCTCGAGCGTAGAAAGCCAAGGTAGTATTTGCAGTAAAACCTCCTGTAAGGTAATCATGCATGATAATAGGCATTTCCATTTCTCTAGCACAGGCTGCTCTTTTTAGCATCTCTTCACATGTACCTGCAGTAGCATTTAGATAATGCCCTTTGATTTCACCTGTTTCCGCTTGAGCCTTATTAAGAGCTTCTGCTACGAAAAGGAAACGATCCCGCCAACGCATGAATGGTTGAGAGTTCACGTTTTCATCATCTTTGGTAAAATCGAGCCCACCGCGGAGACATTCATAAACAGCTCTACCATAATTCTTAGCAGATAAACCCAATTTTGGCTTGATTGTACATCCTAATAAAGGACGACCATACTTGTTCAATTTATCCCTTTCAACTTGGATACCATGAGGTGGTCCTATAAAAGTCTTAGAATAAGCAGGCGGAATTCGCAGATCTTCCAACCGTAGAGCACGTAAGGCTTTAAATCCAAATACGTTACCTACAATCGAAGTAAATAGATTTGTAACAGAACCTTCTTCAAATAGATCTAAAGGATAAGCTACATACGCAATATATTGATGCTCTTCTCCAGCAACGGGTTCAAGATCATAGCATCGGCCCTTATAACGATCAAGGCTAGTAAGTCCATCTGTCCATACCGTGGTCCATGTACCTGTGGAAGATTCCGCAGCTACGGCAGCTCCAGCTTCCTCTGGTGGTACTCCAGGTTGTGGACTCATTCGAAAGGCTGCCAAGATATCAGTGTCTTTGGTCACATACTCAGGAGTATAATAGGTTAATCGATAATCTTTAACACCAGCTTTGAATCCAACACCTGCTTTAGTCTCCGTTTGTGGTGACATGGGTCCCTCCTTCCTACAACTCAATTGGTAAATCTTGCAAGGATGGGATCTGCTCGACATAGATGTAGATTAATATGAAGCGTAAAATGGATATTGATAAATTGTTGAACTATCAATAATTGGCAAATGAGAATTCTACTCCAAGTATGGAACATTATTATTCTATAATGTCTTTCCTATGTAATGCAACTAAGCCCCATTATCTCTTTGAGATCTTTTTAATATATTGATCGTAATATGTAATATATTTGAATACATTGACTGCGGAATCTTTTCATGGTTAGACTGGTTCGTAGAAGGAATAAAGGGATTGACTCTAAGATATGGATTTGGGTCCTTTCAAAAAGAGCGAGGTGAATCTTACAATCTATCGAAAAAAGAAGATAGAAGGATCACAATCTGATTCCCAAGATAGAATATGATAGTTTCTCTTCTGGATTTGAACAACCTGCTAAAAGAAGGGATCATCTTTAGTATATGAACATAAGGCATGGTGTCTTTTTTCTTCATCTGTTTAATGTGGAATCTACTATTGATAAGAAAGAAGATGAATCGGGAAATAATAAAGAAAGAGAGTGTGAAACAAGTAACCGTTCACTACGGACCGATTAACAATAAAAGATTATATATTTCAATCGATTCAATAATCAAATAAAGATAATACACCAAAAGAGTTATGAAAACCAGTTCTTTCGCGTTTGGGATTTCTAAATTGGTGGAAAAGAATGTGGGACATGTTACCCAGATCATTGGTCCAGTCTTAGATGTATCGTTTTCACCAGGTAAGATGCCCAATATCTATAATTCTTTACTTATTAAAGGACAAAATCCAGCAGGTCAAGAGATCAATGTTTTTTGTGAAGTACAACAATTATTGGGTAATAATGAAGTTAGAGCAGTCGCGATGAGTGGTACAGACGGTTTAATGAGAGGTATGAGTGTTGTCGACACAGGAGCTCCCATCAGTGTTCCAGTTGGTGAAATTACTCTTGGTTGAATCTTCAATGTCCTTGGTGAACCAGTCGATAATCTAGGTCCTGTAGATACTAGCACAACATTTCCCATTCACAGATCTGCTCCTGCATCTACACAGTTGGATACTAAACTATCTATTTTTGAGACAGGGATTAAGGTTGTGGATCTTTTAGCTCCATATCGTCGAGGGGGAAAGATCGGATTATTCGGAGGGGCAGGGGTAGGAAAAACAGTCCTCATTATGGAATTGATTAATAATATAGCTAAAGCCCATGGAGGTGTATCTGTATTCGGTGGGGTAGGAGAACGTACTCGTGAAGGTAATGATCTTTATATGGAAATGAAAGAATCAAAAGTTATTAATGAACAAAATATATCAGAATCAAAAGTTGCTCTAGTCTACGGTCAGATGAATGAACCACCAGGAGCTCGTATGAGAGTCGGTTTAACCGCTCTAACCATGGCTGAGTATTTCCGAGATGTCAACAAGCAGGATGTACTTCTTTTTATTGATAATATCTTTCGTTTCGTTCAAGCTGGATCAGAGGTTTCTGCTTTATTGGGTAGGATGCCTTCCGCTGTAGGTTATCAACCAACCCTTGGTACAGAAATGGGATCGCTACAAGAAAGAATTACTTCTACTAGAGAAGGCTCAATTACTTCTATCCAAGCTGTTTATGTACCTGCAGATGATTTGACTGACCCAGCTCCTGCTACAACATTTGCACACCTAGATGCTACTACTGTATTATCGAGAGGATTAGCAGCCAAGGGTATTTATCCAGCCGTAGATCCTTTGGATTCAACCTCAACTATGTTACAACCTTGGATTGTAGGTGAAGAACATTATGAGACTGCCCAAGGGGTGAAACAAACCTTACAGCGTTATAAAGAGCTTCAAGATATTATAGCTATTCTCGGACTGGATGAATTATCAGAAGAAGATCGTTTAATAGTAGCTCGAGCTCGAAAGATAGAACGTTTCTTGTCACAACCCTTTTTTGTAGCAGAAGTCTTTACTGGTTCTCCAGGCAAATATGTTAGTCTGATAGAAACAATCAAGGGATTTCAAATGATTCTTTCGGGAGAATTAGATAATCTACCCGAACAAGCCTTTTATTTAGTTGGTAATATTGATGAAGCTACCACAAAAGCTGCTTCTCTACAAGTGGAGGGTCAATAAGAGAGATGATCTTGAATCTTCGTGTAATGGCCCCCAATCGAATTGTTTGGAATTCTGAAGTTCGAGAAATTATTCTATCTACTAACAGTGGTCAGGTAGGCATATTACCTAATCATGCGCCACTTCTAACAGCTTTAGATATGGGAGTTCTAAGAGTGCGCTCTTCCGATGGACAGTGGTCGACAATGGCATTAATGGGTGGCTTCGCAATGGTAGATAATAATCAAATAACAATATTAGTTAATGAAGCAGAAAGAGCTACCGAGATTGATCCCGAAGAAGCTCAAAGTACTTTTCAGGCAGCAAAAGAGAACTTGACTCAGGCCGAAGGGAAAAAGAAGATGATTGAAGCCAATTTAGCATTTAAAAGAGCTAAGGCACGATTAGAAGCTCTCAATATTCCCTAATTCTTTTTCATCTTGTTTGCTTACAGAATAAGAAACAGATTATCTTGATAGAAGATCAAAGAACTCCACAGTCCTATGAATATTATTCTTTAATTATTCAGTTCAACTCGGAACTTCTTGGATACCATATCTATTAATATGGTATCCAAGAAGTTTTACCTACTATTGGATTCGAACCAATGACTCTTGCCGTATGAAAGCAAAACTCTAACCACTGAGTTAAGTAGGTTATTTATTAAACCTTTTATCTGACTTAACGAAAGAATAAGAAACAATTGTAATTATAATAGTTCTATACATTCAATTCAATTTCAATAATCCTAGAAATCTGATTTTCTCTTCTCTCTTGAATTATCTAATTTGAACTTGACTTGATTCTATAAACATATATAGAATTATATAGATTCGATACTTAGACTGATCGAAATAAGGGCTATAGCTCAGTGGTAGAGCACCTCGTTTACACGTGCGCCGATGTCTCTCAAAAGAGGTTCATCGATCCTTAATCGATTCACAGAGCGGATCGTGTGTGAAATATTGAAGCCTCACTCGATAAAGGCGAAGAAAAATAGCATGACAAAGAGATTGACGGTTAAAAAGTCAATGTTGATAAGTTGATATGGTAAATAGAGATATTATTCAAATGCTAACAATCATGAGGATTCTGCGAGGACCTCACGAGAATCTCTTCTTCGTTCTACGAGCTCTAAGGTGTGAGGAGTATCGTATCTCCTTTAGGAATGATAGAGAGTATTTAGGTTAAGCTTAATTATCCTTGTGTCTTCAAGATGCAAACCTATGTCAACACTAAGAACCTTTTTCAAATACTTCGGGATTGCTCTGCTTTTATAAGAAATTCTTTGAGCACACGGAACCATCTTAGTAATCTCAATAAGATGAAGGATGGTATATCAACAGATTGTTATTTGTGAGAACCATAATCGAGGACTCGTTGATAGAAGAGCCCAATGCTATGAAATAAGCACGTTGGGTTCGTAAAGCAGCTCAAGGATTCACCAACTATCCCATTCTGCATAACCGAGAATGTCTACGGTTCAAATCCGTATAGCCCTAATCTATAGCAAAAAGAATAGTATAATTGAATTCCGCCCATAAAGACGAGTGTTCTCTTTGTTAAAAAACTTATATTGGTTTGCCTGTTTTAGTTTAGTCTAGAAAAGGAACATGATAAGAATCTATTCAATGTTCATTAAAAATAGATAGAAAATAGGAGGGGGCAATACAATATATAAAGAATATATAAATCTTTATCAATCAAAGAAATCCTTTGAAATACATTCTACATGTCAATTCAATCCTATTTTTCAAGAATAATTCTAGTTGATTATGTTTCTAATTTTTTAACAAATTGGCTAATTCTATAAATCTTTATTTCGAGTGGTATCTATCTTTTTTAAAGCTAATAATCAGTCCATTATGAAATAATCATTAATAATTTATTATATACTGTAATAGATTCATTCGGAATAGAATGACGTATTTTTAACCTATATTTAACCTATCTCTTATCTCTTTCTTCCCTCTCAGAAAACCCTAGACAAATAACAACTGCTTTTCCAATCAATATAGAAGTGTTATACCTATATAATGGCATAGAAAGAGACAAATACCAAGTAGAAAGGAGTATCAAAATGTTTTTGCTTACTAAATATGATTCTTCTTGGATCTTTCTATTACTATCTATCTTTGTTCCATATCTAGCTTTTTTAGTTTCCAGACTCGTTGCACCCAGCCATGAAGGTCCAGAAAGATTAACAAGTTATGAATCAGGTATAGAACCAAAAGGTGAAACCTGGATTCGATTTCAGATCCGTTATTATATGTTTGCTTTAGTATTTGCTATCTTCGATGTTGAGACGGTTTTTCTTTATCCGTGGGCTATGAGTTTCAAAGAAATAGGTCCATTGGCATTTCTTGAAGTGCTAATCTTTTTATTTATATTAGTCCTTGGCTTAGTCTATGCATGGCAAAAAGGAGCATTAGAATGGTCTTAAATGCGAACTACTCAAAAGATAAGAAGAGATCTGACTCTACTGAAGATCTCCTAATCAATTCTCTCGATCGTCTTGTTCCTAATCGAGAAATATCAAGCTCCCTTTTTTTAACCAGTTTAAATGATTTCTCCAATTGGTCTAGACTCTCTAGTTTGTGGCCACTCCTGTATGGTACTAGTTGTTGTTTTATCGAATTTGCATCACTGATTGGTTCACGATTTGATTTTGATCGATACGGTTTAGTACCACGATCTAGCCCTCGACAGGCTGACCTTATAATAACGGCTGGCACCATCAATATGAAAATGGCCCCGTCTTTAGTAAGACTCTATGAACAGATGCCTTATCCAAAATATGTAATTGCTATGGGAGCATGTACCATTACAGGAGGCATGTTTAGTACAGATTCTTATAGTACTGTTCGTGGGGTCGACAAATTGATTCCCGTGGATGTTTATTTGCCCGGTTGCCCACCCAAACCCGAAGCTATTATTGATGCTGTAACAAAACTTCGTAAGAAGATCGCCCAGGAAACCTTTAAGAATCAAACTTGTTATCGATTCCAGAAGAGATACTTCAGCCTGAATCACCGGCTTTGCCTCTTATCCAGTATTGATAGTTCTGGATATAGTACAGAATTGGTTAATCAGTCTTCAAGATTGTTCTTGAGTAATTTTCTAGAGAGGTTCGATAGATTTGAAAATAGAGTAATAAATTTGGGAGAATCAGTATCAGAAAAGAACAAATCAATGTATTGAAAAGAAGAACAGAGAGATGTTTGCCAATATGAGTATCATTGATAAGAAGAACGATTCCAATATTGAGATGCAAGGTAGATTATCGGCTTGGTTAACTAGATATGAGTTAGCACATAGACCTTTAGGATTTGATTACCAAGGTGTTGAGATACTACAGGTAAAACCACAAGATTGGCCTTCTATAGCTGTTGCATTATATGTATATGGTTTCAATTATCTCCGTTCCCAATGTGCTTATGATGTAGTACCAGGGGGTTCTTTAGCTAGTGTTTATCATCTTACCAAGGTAGAAAATAATGCAGATCAACCTGAAGAAATATGTATAAAAATATTTGTTTCAAGAAAAGACCCTAGGATCCCTTCTGTCTTTTGGGTGTGGAAAAGCTCCGATTTTCTAGAACGAGAATCTTATGATATGTTGGGAATCATTCACGATAGTCATCCATATCTTAAACGTATTTTGATGCCCGAGAGCCGGATCGGATGGCCATTACGCAAAGATTGTATCATACCGGATTTTTATGAGTTGCAAGATGCTTATTGAGGCATCGAGAGAAGGTTCTCAAGAAAGCTATCTTTTCTTGTGGAGAATTATGGATGCCAAATAAAGAGTAGTATACAACAGCTGATAGGATTATTAGAGAACTAAGAATGAGCCCTTGTTAGAATCTATAGGCTTAGCTTTTTTTAGCTACTATCCTATCTATCTTAAAAGATATATCGTTCGTTCTAAAGAATAAAAAGAATAAATTGAAGAATATGGGATTCATATCATATGCCAGGAACCAGACTTGAACTGGTGACACGAGGATTTTCAATCCTCTGCTCTACCGACTGAGCTATCCCGGCTAATCACTCTTATATCCTATAATAGGTTGGATCTTTTCTTTTCTTATTACCTTTAAGAAACAGAACAAAAAATCTTTGATCTTCCGCAATCTAAGACAAACATTCTTTGAATGGTTTGTCTTAGATAAGGTTATATCTAAATATCCTTAAGAGTTTATTCAATCACCCTCACTACTTGTCAATAGATTTGAAAAGGATTTATGGTCTTATTGAAACCTAGACAGAGTAGAAAACCATATATCTACAAGATCTAGTTTATTTGCTAGATTAGTCTTTAGCTATAAAGTTGATAGGGATATTATCTATCCAGTAAATGGTGTTGAAGATTTCTTTGTCAAGAAAAAAGAGATATATCTTCGAATATTCCAAGCCTTTGAACATGAATGATATCAATTCCATATTATTCTGTTGGGGATGGAGGGACTCGAACCCTCACGGTCATACAAAGACCAACGGATTTTCTTTTTACCACAATTTTCATTGTTGTTCTTATTAGCGATGTAAAACTGGACTCTCTCTCTATTCGTGAAAATCCTTTGATGATTCTTTCCTATTATCTCTTTTTAAAGAATATCTATCTGAATACAAATACTGAATACAAATAGAGCAGATCAACAAAAGAATAAAAGAAGAATCTGAGATTCAGAAATCATCAATAAGGCTTTGTTCTATCAATCTCACCTTGGCATTCAAGGTATCATTTATTATTCAATTATCCATACATAACAATAGAATATCTATTGATTTGAGAAATAATAGTCATAATCGAGTAGATTATTCACTGGAACAGCTTCCATTGAGTCTCTGCACCTATCTCGTCCTCTAGATATTGCATTTGGAGCTCTTAAACGAGATTTGGCTCAGGATTGCCTATCAAATAATCCTGGGTTCCCCTGAATTTGAAAGCTATCACTTGGCATCTCTCCATGCCTAGGCTCAATATTATTGAGTCCGCAGCGTCTACCATTTCGCCATATCCCCCTCCCGATCCTCAGACCAAATCAATTCATACTATTCAATATATATTGAATCGATCTCTTTGGTATGTATCTTTCCCTATCCATGCTAGAAACAGCCTAGCGCATCTATATATCTGGATCTTAATGATCTTAGTAAAATAAGACAAAGAGATTCTTTTTTTTTTGATTTATTCAAGCCTATATCTTTCAAAAAAAAAAAAAGAACACAAAGCTCTGCTCTCTTTTATAAAACTATTATATATCAATATGCTCATTGAATCAATACAGAGGAATAGACTAACTCATCTGATTTGACATACAGTTGATCTTTATTTGGTCGAAAACAAGAAATTGTTTCTCGTTTATATTTGTTTTCTCTCATTCTAGTTCTACGAATGGTAAGAAAGAGGATATTATTCTATTATCCATTCTTTAAGTATTGAATTGAAACCAGTATCTCATTTCTTACTAAGAATTGAAAATATATAATCAAGGAGATGAATCTTTTTCCAATATACCTACTTAAAATTCAAAGGTTATACGTTCGGATTCAATACAAGATAAATCAATATCTATTGATTTCCCAAGTTCTTTTATGTTTTGTTTATTCATATTTAGATAAGAATTTCCAGAGCATTACTCATTACCTCTGATTATTTATTTGTTTTGGTCTGTGTGCTATAATTGTTATGACTACTAATGTTCTATGAATCAATAATTGATTATCATGTTTAAATGTAAACAAGTTAAGGATTCGCTCGTATTTAGTAAGAACCTTAGTCTATTCTAAGCTTTAAGATTTCCCTAAATCTAGAAAAGGAGTTTCTATGTCTCGTTATAGAGGACCCCGTTTTAAAATACTACGCCGTTTCATGACAGATTTACCAGGCTTTACCAGTCGTAAATTAACTCTGAAAGACGCAACAATCGTTCACGACAAACAAATTGCTATTGAATAATCTGCCTCTTATCCAAAAAAAGTCTCTCAATTCCGCGTTCGTTTGGAAGCTAAGCAGAGATTACGGTTCAATTATGGATCAACCGAACGGCAATTACTTAGATATGTTCGTATTGCTAGAAGAGCTAAAGGTTCAACAGGGCAAGTTTTGTTACAATTGCTTGAGATGCGGCTGGATAATATTGTTTTTAATCTGCGGATGGCTCCTACTATTCGTGCTGCTAGACAATTGGTCAATCATCGACATATCCTGGTAAACAATCGTCTTGTAGATATACCAAGCTATCGTTGTAAACCCAAAGATCTTATTACTCTAAAGAATCGATCAAGTCCTTCTTATAAACCATCGCAAAAAGAATTCTTGTACTCTTTTGATTCCGAAAAGAAAGTGCCGGATCACTTAGCGCTTTCTTTTTCAGAGAGTAAGGGACCAAAAGGGCTAGTGAATGGAATTGTGAATCGAGAATCCATTGATTTGAACATAAATGAGTTATTGGTTGTTGAGTACTATTCTCGCCAAGTTTAACTGTGAAGAATTCCCTACTTGTTTGAGACTCTTTTTCTTTCTTTTCTGTCTAAAGAAAGAAGATGAACTTGATTTACATGTAATCATTCACAGGATTATCGATCCGATCCTGATATGCGATATATTGAATGGATTGGAAGCAGCATCTAATTATAGATGCTTCTGATTTCTGTATATTTTAAAGTATTAGATCTATCTTGAATATATAAGATCTATATCTTTATTTTTGAGATTGCATTCTTGATATTGAGAGGATATCTCTTTAGAATCTTCGAAATTCTAACAAATGTTTTAGGCAAGATAGGAAAAGGCTATGCAATAAGGAAAGAGAGGGATTCGAACCCTCGGTAAACAGGAGTCTACGTAGCATTTCCAGTGCTACACCTTAAGCCACTCGGTCACCTTTCCTGCAATGTTAAATCTAAATCATTCTGGAACGAATATTCGATCAATCTAAGGAACAAACATATTAATGATTCAAGATATGGGAGTTTAGGATTGAAAGAAATAGGAGATCAGCGTGGATCGGTGAAATCAAGTAAATTAGTAACCAAGCTTAATTTGCTAGTATTAGCAATTATTTTTAGGAATTATTCTTTTTTGATCATATCCTCCGATTGATCTTTCTTGATCAGCATATTCTTGATCAACATAAAAAAAAAATAGCTTTCAGTAACATATTATATCATTGTTGCAATAAGCCATTTCTTGTCTTGCGGTATTGCTGATATTCTAAGGGCTCGTAAACTCATTTTAAGACGACCTTTCTATCTTTCTATTATAGAATAATACAAAGTTGATTACTCTAAGTTACTATTTCTTTCTTATACTGGATCGAAGGAGCGAGATAGACATCTAAAATAGAATTATATCTTCTGTTATTATTTGATTCTATACTTCTCATATACAATGGAACAAGAAAGGACCCTAATAAATTATGCCTAGATCTCAGAGAAATGACAATTCTATTGATAGAACTTTTACGATTCTAGCTGATATATTATTACGGATTATACCAACAACTGACCGAGAGAGAGAAGCTTTTACCTATTATAGAGATGGTGCGATTTGCCAAGGAAATCAACAATCCTAATCCTTTTGCTAGAAAAGGAAAGGATTCTTTTTTGAAGAGACTCACGTTGGGTGGAGGTATGTGTTTAAACGAGAAGCAAGCCCTTCCATCGTGTATCCTCGATTACTGCAACCTTGACTGCTCTGGTAAAAGATCAGATTAGTAAGCAAAAGGTTCCAATTACCAAATCATTCCAATAATCAATTTAGGAAGCATAATGGAGAAGCGCTACGTGCAGGAATCGACAAGGAAAAAACTTTGTTATGGTTAAATCTATTGATAGATCACGTTTTTATGAAGAATAATAACAATGATTGGGACAACGAACACCCATCTCGTTTGTATTTTGGATACCCTGAGGATCATCAAAGGTTGTCGAAGTAGCTAATCCCTATAAGATACAAAACGTTGAGAACAAAGAATTTGTCAAAAAATCTTCTAGTCTTTGACGAATAGATTATTGTTACCTTTATCCTAACAATACTTAATGTTACTAAGAGATTTTTGACCAAAAGGATGGTTAGATATTGGTCCAAAGAACAGAAAACTAACCCCCGTTTATCAGATTCAAAGTAAATAGAATTCTACTGCTTAGTGTATGATATCAGTTTACTTCTCTTTATTTTATATTAATAGTACGCAGGAGGAGCCGTATGAGATGAGAGTCTCAAGTACGGTTTTGAAACGGAGTTCAGCTGATTTAGACTATATGAACGATCGTAACGGATGTCGGCCCAATCTGAAGGAGAATATGCAGAAGCTTCACAGAATTATTATAACGCTATGCGATTAGAGATTGATCCTTATGATAGGAGTTATATACTCTACAATATAGGTCTTATTCATACTAGTAATGGAGAACACACAAAGGCTTTGGAATACTATTTCCAAGCATTGGAACGCAATCCTTTTCTCCCACAAGCTTTTAATAATATGGCTGTAATCTGTCATTACGTGCGATTATCTCTATTATAGGATCTTTTAGTTTGGAACTACTCGATAGGAAAGGCTTCCCACAAACATACTTCTTTCAATTAACTAAAGAATAAAAGTTTTAATAAGCTGTGGAATCTGATCTCCCTAGAATAACCTAGGTTTCCGGGAGGGAACGAAAGCCTAAAGCGCCCATGGATAATAGAGTGAATTGAGAATGAGAGCACCGTCAAGATTCATCATTGAAGATCTGGGTTGACACAATGAGATTTGCTCACCCCAAAGGTTATACAATCAATTCCTGTAAGAAAGTTGATTGAATATAATAGTAGTTACTGAGTCACGGTGTAGTATCAAATCCTAAAGGAAATCTAAATTTCGATGAATGGATCCATATGAGTTGATAAGATAATTAGTTCTCAAGAAGATGATTCTTCTTAATGGATTAGGAAGATGGAAAAGATTCTATCTTGCGACAGAATGCTAATAGGATTGGAAACCATTCCAGTAATTGTTCTTCTTAATTCTTGTATACAATGATACGAGTGAAGAATCCATGGATCTTTCTCTTAAGTCTGGTAAACAAGAATTTGATTAATAATAATTTGAGCCGTATGAGATGGGAAACTCTCAAATACGGTTCTAAGGGAAGATAAAGTAAAAGGATCTATCTATCCCGACCGAGGAGAACAGGCCATTGAACAAGGAGAACCGGAAGATTCAGAAGCTTGGTTTGATCAAGCCGCTGAGTATTGGAAACAAGCAATATCACTTTCTCCAAGCAATTATATAAAAGCACAGAATTGGTTAAAGATTACAAGACGTTCTAAAGAGTAATAAAAGATAAGAAGAAGGGAGTAAAGAGAAAGGGAATGATTCTATTACTTAGAATCGTCCAATAATTATTTCTTACCCCTCTCTCCTTCGATCTCAAGAGAAGAGAGAGAGATCTCTTCTCCTTTTTTATTATCTATTTAGAGATATTTGATTCTTTCTGTTTACTAGAATCAAGAAGTTATATTGGTCCGTAGAGCACTATAAACCTGTGTAATAATAAAATCAAATGCCTGCCTTAGATTACTTGGATTACTCTTCTATCAAAGTCGTTCCAGTTTGAAACTTGGGGGTAGCAAAGAATACTCTAGTAGTAGAAAATCTATCTCTTAGAAGTCTTTTATCCTCTATTGGTAGGCTGTTGATATCCTTTGTCCGAAGAGAGGAGAATCTCGATGACTATTCGTTCACCGGAACCAGAAGTCAAGATTATGGTAGAAAAGGACCCCGTAAAAGTTTCTTTTGAGAAATGGGCTCAACCCGGACACTTTTCAAGAACCTTAGCCAAAGGTCCTAGTACCACTACTTGGATTTGGAATTTACATGCTGATGCTCATGATTTTGATAGTCATACCAATGATCTAGAAGATATATCCCGTAAAATATTCAGTGCCCATTTTGGTCAATTAGCTATTATTCTTATCTGGTTAAGCGGTATGTATTTTCATGGCGCTCGTTTCTCCAACTACGAAGCATGGTTGAATGATCCTACTCAAATAAGACCAAGTGCTCAGGTTGTTTGGCCAATAGTTGGTCAAGAGATCCTTAACGGCGATGTCGGGGGGGGATTCCAAGGTATACAGATAACGTCTGGATTCTTTCAACTTTGGCGAGCTTCCGGAATAACTAATGAGTTACAACTCTACTGCACTGCCATTGGTGCTTTAATCCTTGCAGGATTGATGTTATTTGCAGGTTGGTTCCATTATCATAAAGCTGCTCCTAAATTGGCTTGGTTCCAAGATGTGGAATCTATGCTGAATCATCATTTAGCGGGTCTTTTAGGATTAGGCTCTTTAGGATGGGCGGGCCATCAGGTTCACGTCTCATTACCGATCAACCAGCTATTAGATGCAGGAGTGGATCCTAAAGAAGTCCCTCTTCCTCATGAATTCATTCTGAGCCGAGATCTTTTGGCTCAAACGTATCCCAGCTTTGCAAAGGGATTAACCCCATTCTTTACGCTTGATTGGTCAGAGTATTCTGATTTCTTAACCTTCCGGGGTGGATTGAATCCGGTCACGGGGGGATTGTGGTTGACTGATACTGCACATCATCATCTAGCAATCGCGGTTCTTTTTCTTATAGCCGGTCATATGTATAGAACTAATTGGGGTATTGGCCATAGTACAAAAGAGATTCTTGAAGCTCATAAAGGTCCTTTTACTGGTGAAGGTCACAATGGTATCTATGAGATCTTAACTAGTTCATGGCATGCCCAACTGGCTATCAACCTGGCGATGTTAGGTTCTTTAACAATTATAGTAGCTCATCACATGTATGCTATGCCACCCTATCCGTATTTAGCTACTGATTATGCTACCCAATTGTCTTTGTTTACACACCACATGTGGATTGGTGGCTTTCTAGTGGTTGGTGCGGCTGCACATGCAGCCATTTTTATGGTAAGGGATTATGATCCGACTACTCAATACAACAATCTATTAGATCGTGTTATTCGACATCGTGATGCAATAATCTCACATCTTAACTGGGTGTGCATCTTCTTAGGTTTCCATAGCTTTGGCTTATACATTCACAATGATACTATGAGTGCGTTGGGACGTCCTCAAGATATGTTTTCAGATACGGCTATTCAATTACAACCTGTATTTGCTCAATGGATACAGAATACTCACGCTTCTGCTCCTGGCTCAACTGCACCTAATGCAATAACAAGTACTAGCCTAACTTGGGGAGGTAGTGATTTAATAGCAGTAGGTGGCAAGGTGGCCATGTCACCAATCCCATTGGGTACTGCAGATTTCTTGGTCCATCATATTCATGCGTTTACAATACATGTGACTGTATTAATATTGCTTAAGGGTGTTCTATTTGCACGGAGCTCTCGTTTAATACCTGATAAAGCAAATCTCGGTTTTCGTTTCCCTTGTGATGGTCCCGGTCGAGGAGGCACTTGTCAGGTATCTGCTTGGGATCATGTTTTCCTAGGCTTATTCTGGATGTATAATTCTATCTCAGTAGTTATATTTCATTTCAGTTGGAAGATGCAATCAGATGTATGGGGTAATATAAGTGATCAGGGAGTCATAAGCCATATAACTGGAGGAAATTTTGCACAGAGTTCAACAACCATTAATGGATGGCTACGTGACTTCTTGTGGGCACAAGCTTCTCAGGTCATTCAATCATATGGTTCTTCATTATCCGCATATGGTCTATTATTCTTAGGCGCTCATTTTGTTTGGGCTTTTAGTCTAATGTTTCTATTCAGTGGTCGCGGATATTGGCAGGAATTAATTGAATCTATTGTTTGGGCCCATAATAAATTGAAAGTTGCTCCTGCTATTCAGCCTAGAGCTCTGAGTATTATACAGGGACGTGCTGTAGGGGTGGCTCATTATCTTCTGGGTGGAATCGCCACAACATGGGCATTCTTCCTAGCGAGAATCATTGCAGTAGGATAATGGCTAGGAGGATTTGAAAAGCACTATGGCATCAAGATTTCCGAAGTTCAGCCAGGGTCTCTCTCAAGACCCAACTACTCGTCGTATCTGGTTCGGTATAGCTACTGCGCATGACTTTGAGAGTCACGACGATATTACCGAAGAACGTCTTTATCAAAGAATATTTGCTTCTCATTCTGGTCAATTAGCTATTATTTTTCTATGGACTTCTGGGAATCTTTTTCACGTAGCTTGGCAAGGTAACTTTGAGGCATGGGTACAAGATCCATTACATATAAGACCTATTGCTCATTCCATTTGGGATCCTCATTTTGGTCAACCGGCTGTCGAGGCTTATACTCGAGGGGGAGCTTCAGGTCCAGTTAATATTGCTTATTCTGGTGTATATCAGTGGTGGTATACTATTGGTTTGCGCACAAATCAAGATCTATATATTGGAGCTATCTTCTTATTATCCATTTCTGCTCTATTCCTAATAGCAGGTTGGTTACATTTACAACCTAAGTGGAAACCAGGTATCTCCTGGTTCAAGAATGCTGAATCTCGCCTCAATCATCATCTTTCAGGACTCTTTGGTCTTAGCTCTTTAGCATGGGCAGGACACTTGATTCATGTCTCCATTCCTGAATCGAGAGGCGAACATGTAAGATGGGATAACCTACTCACCACGCTCCCACACCCTCAAGGGTTAGCACCGTTCTTTTCGGGACAGTGGAGTATTTATGCACAGAATCCCGATTCTGGAAATCATCTCTTTAATAGTGCTCAAGGAGCAGGAACTGCTATTCTAACCTTCTTAGGCGGATTCCACCCACAAACTCAGAGCTTGTGGCTAACGGATATCGCTCATCATCATTTGGCAATTGCAGTTATTTTTATAATTGCCGGTCATATGTACAGGACCAACTTTGGGATTGGGCATAGTATAAAAGAGATCTTAGAAGCTCATATTCCTCCAGGAGGTAGATTGGGACGTGGGCACAAAGGTCTTTATGATACAATCAATAATTCTCTTCATTTCCAATTAGGGCTAGCGTTAGCTGCTCTGGGAGTTATTACTTCATTAGTGGCTCAACATATGTATTCTCTACCCGCTTATGCTTTCATAGCACAGGATTTTACAACCCAAGCTGCACTATACACCCATCATCAATATATTGCGGGTTTTATTATGACAGGGGCCTTTGCTCACGGAGCTATATTCTTCATTAGAGATTATAATCCAGAACAGAATAAAGATAATGTTTTGGCAAGAATGTTGGAGCATAAAGAAGCAATAATTGCCCATTTAAGCTGGGCTAGTTTATTTCTAGGGTTCCATACCTTAGGATTATATGTTCATAACGATGTCATGTTAGCCTTTGGAACCCCTGAGAAACAGATCCTGATTGAACCTGTATTTGCTCAATGGATACAAGCAACTCATGGCAAAGCCTTGTATGGCTTTGATGTACTTCTCTCTTCAGCAGATAGTCCAGCTTTTAATGCTGGTCAAAGCTTGTGGTTACCGGGTTGGCTAGACGCTATTAATAATAATACTAATTCATTGTTCTTAACGATTGGGCCTGGCGATTTCTTGGTTCATCATGCTATTGCTCTAGGTTTGCATACAACAACATTGATCCTAGTCAAAGGAGCGTTAGATGCACGTGGATCTAAGTTAATGCCAGATAAGAAAGAATTTGGTTACAGTTTCCCTTGTGACGGTCCAGGCAGAGGTGGTACCTGTGATATTTCAGGTTGGGATGCCTTCTATTTAGCAGTTTTTTGGATGTTGAATACTATTGGTTGGGTTACTTTCTATTGGCACTGGAAACATATCACGCTATGGCAAGGAAACGTGGCTCAATTCAATGAATCTTCTACCTATCTGATGGGATGGTTGAGGGATTATTTATGGTTAAATTCTTCACAACTTATTAATGGTTACAATCCTTTCGGCATGAACAGTTTATCTGTTTGGGCTTGGATGTTTCTTTTTGGACATCTTGTGTGGGCTACTGGATTTATGTTTCTTATTTCCTGGCGCGGTTATTGGCAGGAACTTATTGAAACTCTAGCTTGGGCTCATGAACGCACACCCTTGGCCAATCTTATCCGCTGGAAAGATAAACCGGTGGCTCTTTCAATTGTTCAAGCACGATTAGTTGGATTAGCCCATTTCTCAGTAGGTTATATATTTACGTATGCAGCATTTCTAATAGCATCCACATCAGGGAAATTCGGATGAATTTCTCTTGAAATAGAAACAAACTAAAAACAAAGAGTATGTTGGACCTAACCTTGGCTTGGCATCCAAGCTAATGGTAGGGTTCAACTTACTAACGAGTGCAATCTATTCCTTATGGATAGATGGAAAAACAAGCATTGCATTAATATGTCCCAATTCTAGCTTAGACTAGAAGAAGATTTTACTATCGACGGTTAATGAATCATGGCAAAAAAGAGTCTTATCGAGAAGGAAAACAAGAAACAGAAATTGGTGAAAAAGTATCACTCGACTCGTGAATCTTTAAAACGAGAGATGAGACAGAGCTCCTCGATACAGAAGATATTGGATATCTCTAAAAGATTACGATCTCTACCCCGTAATAGTGCACCCACTCGTCTTCATAATCGCTGTTCCCTAACCGGACGGCCGAGGTCTAATTATCGAGATTTTGGTTTATCTAGACATGCATTCCGTGAAATGGCACATGCTTGTTTGTTGCCCGGAGTAATAAAATCGAGTTGGTAGCATTCTAGTATTCTGTTTGGTTGAAAGAAATTGATAATAGATACACATTCCAAATGATATTTCCAACACTTTTCAGACGCTCAATGTAATTATTCAATTAATTTGTAATAATTACATTGAATAGATTGCTAACGCGGGGTAGAGCAGCTTGGTAGCTCGCAAGGCTCATAACCTTGAGGTCACGGGTTCAAATCCTGTCTCCGCAAAATAATCTCCAGAGGACAGAAGGTGCAATTAATCTGATTCAATTGATTCGATAATAATATTGTCTATTCTTTAACTGTATATCTATGTTAATTCTATTATTTTAGAAAGAATTTAAGTGGAGAGTAGAGAACTCAACTTACAATCTATTTCTTCTTTTTTTTTTTTAGTCTTTATCTTAATGCCATCTCCTGGATGGGATGTTCACATGGTTAAAAAGAGAAAATAAAGGAATTAACATAAACGATCAAGATAGGATATAGGATAATAAACAATTTACATAAGAAACAGAGTCTTGTTTTGAATAGACTATGGTTTATACTGAATCCTGTATCATTCTGATATTATAAGTCCTTAAGCCCTTTTAACTCAGTGGTAGAGTACCGCCATGGTAAGGCGTAAGTCATCGGTTCAAATCCGATAAAGGGCTTTGCTCAAAGATCGGACAATCAATCTGTCTACTTTGTAGCATAAATAAGAATTAATCTGATTAGATTAACTAGATTGAATATAAACGAGTGACGAAGAAAGATTCCTGAATGGATTGATTATCATTAATTCAGACCATTTTTAGTTCTTATTACTATTCAATATCCCGGCACTTATTCTTTTTATCTCGCTTGTGTTGAGAAAACATTATAGATCTATACAAAGTTATTGATAATATAAGCAAACAGTTCTATTTTTAGAACTGCTTTCTTATATATAAATAAGTGAAAATAACTTCTAACAATAAGGATGATTTAGTTACTATTAATATAGGAATCCAGATAGGAATTCTTGCTAGCAATCTATTTCTCTTTAGAAGAAATACTCTTGAAAATCTTTTTAAGACAATTTAGAATCAAAGATTCAAATACTTGCTTCTTGTTTCTAATTGTTTACTGCAACAATTCATCAAGACTAGATAAAAAACAAAGCTTTCAAATTCTATTAAAGATTGGTAAAATAAAAGATGAATAGCATTTAAGAGAGAAATGAATCAAAAACGATATGAGTTGGATCTATCCAATAGAAACTCCATAAGATGAGGATTTCTAATATTAATATGTATTATGTTTCATTTTGCTTATCCACTGATTCTACGGATTTTGGAAGATAGCGCTCTTTCTGGTTCTATCACTTTTTTTTTCTATTGCAAGCAATGCCTCTTTGGAAATAGTCCCAATATCCTAAACCTAAAAAGCTCAATACATGCCACTGATGGTTTACTAATAAATAGCAAATTCTAGGATCAAGTCCCAGATCCAGATTTATTAATGTAACGAAAAGACTGACAAAATCTCGGAAGAATAGATAGGTTTAGCTACTTTCTGAAGAATAATCTTATCTTAGCTTAGGCATATACCGATACTTAATGTACTCGGTTGTTTAAAGAAAGGGTAATAGAAAAAGATTTCTATCTATCACTATCATGCGGAGAGGTCAAGAAAGATTCTCGGAAACGATTCTTCAGAAGGGATAACGAAACGACCTGATAATTCAATTTCGTTGGAGATTTTGGAATATCATGTCATGGAACAAAAGGATACCTAAAAACAGTTGATTTCAAAAGGTTGAATAGGAAAGGAAGGAGAATCATTATGACCATTGCCATTGGAAAGTCTTCCAAGGAGCCAAAAGATCTATTTGATAGTATGGACGATTGGCTAAGAAGAGATCGCTTTGTTTTCGTAGGTTGGTCCGGTTTATTACTTTTTCCCACTGCTTATTTTGCTCTAGGCGGTTGGTTTACTGGTACAACCTTCGTAACTTCATGGTATACTCATGGCTTAGCTAGTTCTTATTTAGAAGGTTGTAATTTCTTGACTGCTGCAGTTTCTACTCCTGCTAATAGTCTGGCGCATTCATTGCTTTTATTATGGGGTCCCGAAGCACAAGGAGATTTCACTCGTTGGTGTCAATTGGGAGGTCTTTGGACTTTTGTTGCTCTTCATGGATCTTTTGCTTTGATAGGTTTCATGCTACGCCAATTTGAACTTGCTAGGTCTGTACAATTACGCCCCTATAATGCGATAGCATTCTCCGCTCCTATTGCGGTTTTCGTTTCGGTATTCTTAATCTATCCTTTGGGACAGTCTGGTTGGTTCTTTGCACCCAGCTTTGGTGTAGCCGGTATCTTCCGATTCATTCTCTTCTTCCAAGGATTTCACAATTGGACTCTAAACCCGTTCCATATGATGGGAGTTGCTGGGGTCCTTGGCGCTGCTCTTCTATGTGCCATTCATGGTGCTACAGTAGAAAACACTATATTTGAAGATGGTGATGGTGCAAATACATTTCGCGCTTTTAATCCAACTCAAAATGAAGAGACCTATTCATTTGTTACTGCTAATCGTTATTGGTCTCAAATATTTGGTGTTGCTTTTTCTAACAAGCGTTGGTTACATTTCTTCATGCTATTTGTTCCAGTGACTGGGTTATGGATGAGTGCCATTGGAGTTGTTGGTCTCGCTTTAAATCTACGTGCATATGATTTTGTCTCTCAAGAAATTCGTGCTGCCGAAGATCCTGAGTTTGAGACTTTCTATACAAAGAATATCTTATTAAATGAAGGTATTCGTGCTTGGATGGCAGCTCAAGATCAGCCTCACGAAAACCTTGTATTCCCCGAGGAGGTTCTACCCCGTGGAAACGCTCTTTAATGGAACTCTATCTTTGGGTGGTCGCGATCAAGAAACCACAGGTTTCGCTTGGTGGGCGGGTAATGCTCGACTTATCAACTTGTCTGGTAAATTGCTTGGTGCTCATGTAGCTCATGCTGGCTTGATCGTATTTTGGGCTGGGGCTATGAATCTTTATGAAGTAGCTCATTTTGTCCCCGAAAAGCCCATGTATGAACAAGGGCTTATTCTACTTCCCCATCTAGCTACTTTAGGTTGGGGGGTAGGTCCCGGTGGGGAAATAATAGATACTTTCCCTTACTTTGTTTCCGGAGTGCTACATCTTATTTCTTCTGCAGTTCTAGGTTTCGGGGGTGTTTATCATGCTCTTATTGGACCCGAAACTCTAGAAGAGTCCTTTCCATTCTTTGGTTATATATGGAAAGATAAGAACAAGATGACTACTATTCTGGGTATTCATCTGATCCTGCTGGGGTCTGGCGCATTTCTCTTAGTATTCAAAGCGCTGTATTTTGGAGGATTATATGATACATGGGCTCCTGGGGGTGGCGACGTAAGAAGGATCACAAATCTTACTCTAAACCCTAGTGTTATCTTTGGTTATCTGCTAAAATCTCCTTTCGGCGGAGAAGGGTGGATTGTAAGTGTAGATAACTTAGAAGATATTATTGGAGGACATGTCTGGTTAGGATCTATTTGTGTCTTTGGAGGAATCTGGCACATATTAACCAAGCCTTTTGCCTGGGCTCGTCGTGCTTTCATATGGTCCGGAGAAGCTTATTTATCTTATAGCTTAGGGGCCCTTGCTATCTTTGGTGTCACTGCTTGTTGCTTTGTTTGGTTCAATAATACAGCATATCCTAGTGAATTCTACGGTCCCACTGGTCCAGAAGCCTCTCAAGCTCAAGCTTTTACTTTTCTTGTTAGAGATCAACGTCTTGGTGCTAATGTAGGTTCTGCTCAAGGACCTACTGGTTTGGGTAAATATCTAATGCGTTCTCCAACAGGAGAAATTATATTTGGAGGCGAAACAATGCGCTTCTGGGATCTTCGTGCTCCATGGTTAGAACCTCTAAGAGGGCCTAATGGATTAGATTTGAGCAAATTGAAGAGAGATATACAACCATGGCAAGAACGACGTTCTGCAGAGTATATGACTCATGCACCTTTAGGATCCTTGAATTCAGTAGGGGGAGTAGCTACCGAGATCAATGCTGTTAACTATGTATCTCCCCGGAGTTGGTTGGCAACTTCTCATTTTGTTCTCGGATTCTTCTTCTTTGTAGGTCATTTGTGGCATGCAGGAAGAGCCCGTGCAGCTGCAGCTGGGTTTGAAAAAGGGATTGATCGTGATACCGAGCCTGTCCTTTTTATGACACCTCTGAATTAGATTTCTAAAAATCGCTCAGAATATAACTTCAACCAAAATACCGTTGCCATAGAATGAATTGAATAGAGAGAATATAAATATCTCTTTCCTAAGATCCCAGTGAATCTTAGGGAAGATCCTATCATAATTTATCCATGCTTAAGAATAAGCATCAGTTATAGTTTGGTTCAGGACTGACTATTAGTATTATCTATCTGATGAACGCTCATTGGGATCTCTTCCTTGTGCATTCCAAGCAAAGAAACAATAATAACTAGTTGTATTTATGATCTTAACCACTCATAAGGTTTGGTAACATCATCGTTTCTTAGTTATTTGCATGTTTCTCTTTCTTTTTTCTGTTTCTAAGATAAACATTCTATTACGATATGAGAACAATTCCTTCTTTCAAAATCTAGCTAGTTATCAGTATGTGTGGAAAAAATCTAATCCTTAGATTATTAGAGGGGATGAGTGTAGACATGCACTCCAACCATCTCCTCAACGTATTAAAGATAAGCCTTCTAACTATTAGAATCGTATTTTTTTGTTATCTTTCAAACCTCAAAGGTTCAGATGGGGCCTAGACTCTGAATCAGGAGATGTGACCAAAGAAAAGCAAGAGATACAAGTATCTTCTAATTGTTGTTTGATTCTAAACCTAAAGGCTATAAATAATCTGCAAAGAATAGGCATTACTCTCTCATAACAAGATATTATTCTTCTCAATGATTCATACATTTTGTTATCGAAATCCGATCCTAATTAAGGAAGAGGAGAGAGAGGGATTCGAACCCTCGATAGATATTAGAACTATACCAGTTTTCAAGACTGGAGCCATAAACCGCTCGGCCATCTCTCCTGCATGCATGGCTTTGATTACTTCTTTCAAGAATAGAAGGTACTCAAAAATAAAAGAAATCATATGAAGATTGATTCATCTATATCACATATTGTATCAAAAATGATATCTATTATGGAAGATACAGATTGATAAAGATCTTTGACATTTTATTTACTGTGAAACTGGTATCAACGATCATCCTGCTGAGATATTAATCGATAGCTTATTAACACGTTTGAATACATTGGATTCTGGAATACCAAGAGAGTAGTTATCCCGTTCTCAATCTTTTCAAATCGATAGTTATAATCTCACTCACTGGATGGGGATCAGATGGTACAAATCTTCCATTCTAGATATACAATCAATCATGACTATTGCTTTTCAATTAGCTCTATTTGCACTAGTTGCTATTTCTTTTCTACTAGTAATTGGCGTACCTGTTGTACTTGCCTCTCCTGATGGTTGGTCGAGCAATAAAAATTTTGTGTTTTCAGGAGCTTCTGTATGGATTGGATTAGTCTTCTTAGTGGGTATACTTAATTCTTTCATATCTTAGAGATTTGTGTATTGAATATTATAGTTTCCTTTATCCACGATTCATTATGATAAATAGAAATATATTCTGATTCATAAGCCCTAAGGTTGAATCAGCACTTTTCCCTTCTTTTAATCGGGAGGGAAGAGATTAGCAAGTATCAATAGATTAAACAAAGAAAAACAAAGATAGATTTTTATTGATTAAAGGGGATTGAAAGAATTATATTTCTAATACGAAACAATATCATCATATTCTATGACGCGGATATAGTTGAATGGTAAAATATCTCTTTGCCAAGGAGAAGACGCGGGTTCGATTCCCGCTATCCGCCAATCATCGAATAGTTATCAAATTCTTCTTACTCCAAGAGAATATTATTGTTTTTGAGTCTCCTAAATTCCAGGACAGAAATAGAACAACTAGTCTTTTTGGTGGTCCATTCTTTTTTGTTTAGACAGCACTCTAGTATATTAGATAGAATCTTTTCAATAATAGGAAATAAATCATTACTTCAGATGTCAAGGATTAAGAGCTTACATGATTCTTTTGTTTAGGGACGATAATTGGGAGATATCAGTTGGGTCCTCGTTCTCATTTATTTCATACTCTATTAATGATCTATTCCAAGACAAGATCATTATTTGATCTGGCAATTTTTTTAGGCAATTTTTGAATATCTATCAGAAACTATCAGAAATAGGTTGAAAGATCTATTGCATTCAAAGACGCAATAAGTTATACTATATATGTATTGGGAAGTTAGTTGAGAAACCGTGAATGAATAAAGAATGTTCCTATTGATTGGGATTAGATAGAATCCTTTAAGATATGAAATTTTCGATCGACTAGTCAATTAGTAAAAGATTTAGATCTAATCAGGTTGTATTAGGTTGACAAAATGTCCGTATTAGGTTATGATAAATAATATCTTACTCTTGAGTAAGAGCTCTTTAGCAAGAGAATTAGGCCCCCATCGTCTAGAGGCCTAGGACATCTCTCTTTCAAGGAGCCGACGGGGATTCGAATTCCCCTGGGGGTAGTTCTTCTACGAAAGGATTCCAGACGTAGTGGAACACATCTTTCCCTCTTCTATCCCATTTACCATCCTTCTATCTCACTTCTTTCTGTCATGAGAAAAAAAAAACGGACTCTAAATCCGTTGTCATAACAAACGGACTCTAAATCCGTTGGCAGAAGAAACGGACACAAAATCCGTCCAAATAGGGAGACGGACACAAAATCCGTTCACAGAGGAAGACGGACTCTAAATCCGTCCAAATAGGGAGACGGACACAAAATCCGTTCACAGAAGAGGAAAGACAAACCCTAAATTGAAGGGAAAACCCTTGGAATAAGATTGTCAATCAATTCCTATCAATCTTCTAATTGCTTGGATTTAGATGGATGGGTCGATGCTCGAGTGGTTAATGGGGGCGGACTGTAAATCCGTTGGCAATGCCTACGCTGGTTCAAATCCAGCTCGGCCCAATGAGACAAGAGTTGAAACCCATCCCATACTGTTTGATTTTTATTTTCGCTGTATTCAAGTCGGGATTGACGGGTCTCGAACCCGCAACTTCCGCCTTGACAGGGCGGCGCTCTAACCGATTGAACTACAATCCCAGTATCTAGAGTCTATATATACTTGATTCTAATGTCAATAATTTCGTAGGATTATACAACCCATACCATCGCGTTTGAATCCATTCACAGAGATATTATATTGAATATTAATTTTTAATAACAACAAATATATAATAGATTTTGATGATAAAAAGCAAGATAGAGGGAGTAACTTCTTCTCAAGAAGAGAAGGGATAAACGGCTTATCTTAACAAAAAAAAAAGATAGAAAAACCCAACATTATTGAGCTTTTTTTATCATGATATACATGATATACTATATAGTTGATATCAAAAGTTTAACTAAACTAAGATTGATTTTGATCATATTACCGGATCAATGGAAGATGTTCCAATCGATCCCAATCGGTTATAACAGAGTAGTCAAACAGTCTCTTTGGGTGAGATCTTTCAGATTATTATCTAATCAATTCGAACTATTAACATGTTAATATGGAAGTAAATATTCTTGCATTCATAGCTACTGCACTCTTTATTCTAATTCCTACAGCTTCTCTGCTTATTCTTTATATTCAAACAGCTGCTCAGAATAATTGAATAGAACTAAGTCTCTCCTCTTTCTCGTAGTAAGAGATAAATAAATATGTAGATATAATCAAATCGAATACTCAGTATAAAAAAAAAGTAGAACAGGATCGATTTCTATTCTGAATGAATCAATAATCTAATGCTTAGGAGACAGAATTACCATTAGTTATTGTGTTTCCTTCTTGATTTGGATCCTACAGTCTTCTTATTACCATCGAGTATTTATATATTAAAAGAGAAATAAAGATCAATATACAAATATAGATATATCTATCAAAAGATAGATATATCCTTTTCGTTTTTTATTTTATTATTATGATCTCTATAGAATTTGGTCCCGGGGCTATAGTTGGCGTTGGACTCGTAGGGGTAGGTATCTTCTTATACGCCCTTGGAAAAAGGGATCCCTCTGTATCTAGAGGTGTGATCTCAAATATACTTGTATTAGGTTCTTACAACTGTCAACCTCTCTTAATGCAAAAGAAAGGAAACTTGAATGAGTATCGGAGATAATAAGTCCTGAAAGAAATCAATCGATGGCTAAATCTTTTTAATACATTTGTTTATACTTCAAAAACTGGCTAAGAATATCGATTAGATGGTATTTATTTCCTTTGTAATTAGATTATTCTGAATCTAATCTCTTTTCTCTAGAGAAGAGATATTTATCTCTAGAGAAATCTAGAGCTTTATGGAGTTGAAAAAAAAATAGGCCTAATGATCGAAATATCCTACTATAGGATACATCAGGTATATAAAGAACAAACTAGATCAAAAGGAGAAGAGGATGGAGATCTGTTTATATATCTATTCCTCACATACTTCATGTTAATCAAATAGATAATCATTTTCTATTTATTAGTTATTTTAATCTAGCCAGAGAAAATCCAGGAAGTTCAATCAGAGAGACTGACGTGGATCAAAGGTGAGAGCTGAATCAAATAATAGAAATTAATCTGTGTCTAATGAATCTTCTTGCCTAAGCCATAAGAGATGAAAGAATCACATATGGTTTTTAGGGGGGGGGATAAATGCAGTGTCTCAATCTATCCCAATATTATGATTTCTTCCTTTCCCCCATTGGATTATTATCCGGAGGAATTCTTATCTTTCAAGGTTGGCGTTTAGATCCTATTCTATTATTATCCGAAACACTTCTGAGTGGAATTGCAATATTTTTAGTTCTCGAAAATCTATATCTGCGCACTAGAAGGACTGAAACATTTAAAGAAACTAACCAGCAAAGAAGAATACCTAATACTAATTGTTTAAAGATTAATTGGTTCGACCCATTCACTAAACAAGATTCTTATAAGGATCTAAGATTAAGGGAAGTAACAAAGAAAAGATTCTTGAAAAAACATCGAAGAGTTCCTTACACCCTATATGTCTTACATAACAGAGTAAGCAGGAGATAGAAAGAACGATTAAACTAAAGTTTAATCCCAGTTGAATATTCCGAGAAGAGTGTATTATTATCTATCATAATCCACTCCTTCCCCAAACTACAAGTGAAAGAGAGAATGTAAAAATAACCATCAAAGCAGCCCAAGCAATACTAACTATATCCATAATTATGATTCCTATGCTTTCAATTTGATTATGATTTCGCTATGATTAATTTGATTGCCCATAGTCCAAAGCCCACTATTGTACCTAAAGAAGTAAAAGAGCTCCCATTATTTCTTATAATACCCTCAAGTCAATACCGGTGAGAATGTATCTGTTTCTCTAGATCTTTATCCTCCGTTTTATTTTATCAATGTTACTGATACTTTCTACCAAGAATTGGGGTCTCTAATCTCACTATTCCCAAATTTATGATATAATCTTTTTGGGGTTGTCCATCTGTGCCATATTCAGATCCATCTATCGTGATAGGCCATAACAGACTATGGAGCATCTCATTTTGTGTCCAAATCTGTCACAGCAGTCAATCCCCAGGCTTTCTTAGCTAGATTCCCTCCGTAGGCGATACCCAGATTCGAACTGGGGGATAAAGGATTTGCAATCCTCTGTCTTACCGCTTGACTATATCGCCATCGCCGCTGCTTATCTTTATCCAATCTTACAATAGATCTTTTGTAAATCTAAATAATAGAATACAAGAAACTCAAGTACAATTATGAGTATACTCTTGAATCAGAATAATGGCAACATTATCTGCTCCTCTTTCTAATTTACTGGAGGGAATATTCTGTCTCACCAAATAATGGATCACGTCGTTGTTTTTCATTCTATCTGAAAAAAACCTATACCGGATTCTTCTTTCTTGTGAACTTTTTAAAAATCACTAAAAAATGAAGAGGAAATAGAAAGATGTTTGTATTGCCCGAACTCGGAAGAATCCAATTAGAGGGATTCAATCGCTTTGTTCATGAGAAACTGTTCGAAGAACTTGATAATTTTCCAAATATTGAAGATGCGGATAAAGAAGTTGAATTTGAATCAATCAGTGAACAGTATCAATTAGCAAAACCTTCGATTGAAGAGAGAGATGCTATATATCAATGTATTACGTATTCATTCGATCCATATGTACCAATTCAATTGACTTGGAAGAGAGATAGAACGGTCCAGAATCAGATTGTACTTCTGGGATCTATTCCTTCTATGAATTCCCAAGGAACCTTTATAATAAATGGAATTGCTAGGGTCTTAATTAATCAAATATTGAGGAGTCCTGGCATCTATTATAATCACGAACCAGATCATAAAGGAGTTTCTACATATACTAGCACGATAATTTCAGATTGGGGAGGAAGATTTAAATTAGAAATGGATAAAAGAAATCGATTATGGGTTCGGATTAGCAAGAAACGAAAAATATCCATTCTGATCTTGCTATTATCTATGGGATTAACCATAAAAGATATTCTACAAAACGTCCGTTATCCCAAGATCTTTCTCAATTTATTGAAGAAACAAAAAGAATTGATTGAATCATCAGAAGATGCTATACTAGAATTTTATAAGCATTTATACTCCGTAGGATTAGATATAGTATTTTCAGAATCCATATTGAAGGAATTATAGAAGAGATTCTTTTAACAGAGATGTGAATTAGGGCCAATCGGTTGACGAAATTCAAATACCAAACTCAATCTTGACGTACCCGAAACGGAACATTTTTTATTACCTTAAGATATACTAGCTGCCGCAGATTATTCAATAGAAATAAGCTATGGAATAGGTAATCTTGATGATATAGATCATCTGAAGAATCGATGTGTTCGATCTATAGCAGATCTATTAAAAGAACAATTAAAACTAGCTTTAAATCGTTTAGAGAATTTGATCCGATAAAACATTCATAAAGCTATTAAACGTAGACGCCCACCAACTCTTAAAGGATTAATCACTTCTGTACCATTAATGACAACTTTTAGTGAATTCTTTGGTTCGTATTCTTTATCACAATTTTTAGATCAGACTAATCCATTAGCAGAAATCGTTCACAAACGAAGGTTAAGTGCCTTGGGACCGGGAGGATTGACACGAAGAACTGCCAATTTCCAAGCTCGTGATATTCATTTTAGTCAGTATGGACGTATCTGTCCTATCGAAACATCAGAAGGCATTAATGCTGGTCTTATTTCATCATTAGCTATTTGTTCAAGAGTTGGCAATTCTGGATCATTGCAGAGTCCGTTCTTTAAGATATCTAAGATATCTAGCAAAGAGCAAATATTTGATCTATCCGCTGCCGAAGATGATTATTCTCGAATAGCAACCGGAAATCTGTTAATATCAGATTGGAGGGCTCACAATAAAGAAGTTATATTGATTCGTTACAGACAAGAGTTCTTAACTGTTACATGGCAACAAGTGGATTTACGAAGTATTCATCCTCTCCAATATTTCTCTATTGGAGCTTCTATTATTCCGTTTATTGAGCATAATGATGCAAATCGTGCTTTGATGGGTTCCAACATGCAACGCCAAGCAGTTCCGTTGTTCAAACCTGAGAGGTGCATTGTAGGAACCGGACTGGAGGGTCAAGTAGCTTTAGATTCTGGAAATGTAGCTGTATCTGAACAAGAAGGACGAATCAACTATCTCGATGGCGAAACAATTACATTATTTTCTAAGAAAGAGATCATAGATAAAAGATTAAGGGTTTATGAACGTTCTAACAATAATACTTGCATAAATCAAAAGCCTATAGTGATTCAAGGAGAACTCCTTAAAACTGGAGATATCTTAGCAGATGGAGCAGCAACTGTTGGGGGCGAACTAGCCTTAGGTAGAAATATAATAGTAGCCTATATGCCATGGGAAGGGTACAATTTTGAAGATGCAGTACTTATTAGCGAACGATTGATATATGAAGATATTTACACATCTTTTCATATCAAAAGGTACGAGGTTGAGGTTCGTATAACGAATCAGGGTCCTGAGAGAATCACTAAAGAAATACCTCAATTGGATAGTTATGTACTTTGTCATTTAAACGATAATGGACTTGTAGCATTAGGGTCTTGGGTAGAAACAGGAGATGTTCTAGTAGGTAAATCAACGCCTCAAGAGGGAGGGGATCTATCGCGTGCTCCAGAGGGAAGGTTATTAAGAGCTATCTTTGGTATTCAAGTAGTTAATGCAAAAGAGAATTGTTTAAGAGTTCCTACTGGTGCGAGGGGTCGAGTCATTGACACTAGATGGATTTACTCCGAAGAGAATCCGACAAATGATTCAGAGATTATTCACATATATATCTTACAAAAACGTAAGATACAAGTAGGTGATAAGATAGCCGGACGGCATGGTAACAAGGGTATTATATCAAAGATTCTCCCCAGACAGGATATGCCTTATCTACAGGATGGTACATCGGTGGATATGATATTAAGTCCTTTAGGAGTTCCTTCAAGAATGAATGTAGGGCAGATCTTTGAATGTTTGCTTGGATTAGCCGGGGAATCTTTGAAGATCCATCATAGAATAACACCTTTTGACGAGAGATATGAACGGCAAGCTTCTAGGAAGCTAGTATTTTCTGAACTCTGTAAAGCAAGCATAAAAAGATCTAGTCCGTGGTTATTTGAAATTGATAATCCTGGAAAGAGCCGATTAATCGATGGGCGAACCGGTGATGCTTTTGAACAACCAGTTACAATTGGAAGAGCTTATATAATGAAATTGATTCACCAAGTTGATGATAAGATTCATGCATGATCGACTGGACCTTATGCACTTGTTACACAACAACCCCTTAAAGGGAGATCTCGACAGGGAGGACAACGAGTTGGAGAAATGGAAGTCTGGGCTTTGGAAGGTCTTGGTGTAGCTTACATATTGCAGGAAATGCTTACTATTAAATCTGATCACATTCAGGCTCGTTATCAGATACTCAGTGCTATTATAACCGGAAAACCTGTATATAAACCCGATACGTCCCCAGAATCTTTCCGATTACTAGTTCGAGAATTACGATCTATGGGCTTGAATCTCGACCATAAATCAATATTTAGCGTAGACTTGAAACGGCAGGGGAAAGATACTTGATCGTCATAGTTTCTTTCTTATTAAGAATAAATCAAGGATTCTGATATTATGATTCATCAAAACAACTATCAACAACTCTGAATCGAATTGGCCTCACCTGAACAGATTCGTAGCTGGGCCGAGAGACAACTGCCTAATGGAGAAATCGTTGGACAAGTAACGCAACCTTATACATTACACTATAAAACCCATAAACCAGAGAAAGATGGTTTGTTCTGCGAAAGAATATCTGGTCCGGTCGAGAGTGGAGTCTGTGCTTGTGGAAACTACCGATCTTTCGATAATAATAATAAAGGAGAGTCTTCAAATTTTTGCAAGCATTGTGGTGTCGAATTTACCGATTCTCGAGTTCGAAGACATCGAATGGGATATATCAGATTAGCATGTCCAGTAGCTCATGTATGGTTTTTGAAACGACTTCCTAGTTATATTGGAAATCTTCTTGCTAGACCTGTTAAAGAATTAGAAAGCCTAGTATATTGCGATGCGCGGCTTGATCGTACGTTCCACTTAGTATAGATTGATTAGAATCTATCATCCCATCTCGTAATGATGGGATGCCTCCGATCCCGACATATTCCACAACAAGTATGATGTAGCTCGGGAATAGAAACAATAGAAAAGAAATAGATATACCTATTTACGGAGTATTCTTCTCCAGGGTTAATTCATATTAATCTATCGATTAGGCTTCGTTAGATAAATCTTGATATTCGAATACCATTCAAAGAGAAGTAGGTCAATTGTTTCTTAACTTAACAAGTTCTCTTCTCTGTTCTCTCTCGTATACTAGATCTAAAGGCTATTATTCAGATGGTTATGAAACTTCATTCATCGCAAATATGTTTCAAATATTAGGAGAGCCATCGAAGTGGAATAGGAACCTAAAGAAGAAGAATCGTGGAATTAGAAACAAGAGAAAACTTTTTTAATAACTATACAATCAGAATAGAGATATCGTTCAGAAAGTATATAAAAAAGGGAAGTAAGATTACTCAAGAGAAGAATCTTATTCATTTATCACTTGAGTAATGAATAGCTATTCGATCTCTAAGATTAAAAGCTTCTCACAACCTTTATACGGTTTTATGCTCGTATTTCAAAATAGCTATTTGAGCCGGATGAGAGAAAACACTCATGTCCGATTCTAAGGGGGGGGGCATCCGGTCAACCTATCCCAATCTCTTTCTTGCTAGGCCTGTCGTTGAGAAACCCACACTATTACGATTGCGAGGTTTGTTCAACTATGAAGATCAATCATGGAAGAATATTCTTCCAATCTTCTTTTCCACTCGGACTTTTGAAATTATTCAAGGAAGAGAAATTGCTACTGGAGGGGATGCTATTAAAGAATGATTAGCTAGCTTGGATCTGCAAAATGTTATGGATTGTGCGTATTCGGAATGGCAAATCTTGGCAAAACAAGGATCCACAGAGAATGAATGGGAAGACCAAGCAATTCAACGAAGAAAGAATCTTCTAGTGAGACGGATACGATTAGCTAAGAACTTCTTACGGACAAATATAAGACCAGAATGGATGGTCCTGGATATCTTACCAGTTCTTCCACCCGAGTTGAGACCAATAATCGAGCTATCCGAAGGTGAATTGATTACTTCTGATTTTAATGAGCTTTATAGAAGGATAATTTACCGGAATAATACTCTGGTTGATTTTCGATCTAGAAGTGAATTTACACCAGAAGGGTTGATTGTCTGTCAAAAGAGACTTATTCAAGAAGCTGTAGATGCCCTTATTGATAATGGGATACGTGGACAACCAATGAGAGATATTAATAACAGACCGTACAAGTCTTTCTCTGAAGTTATCGAAGGAAAAGAAGGTCGATTCCGTGAGAATCTGCTTGGAAAGCGGGTTGATTATTCGGGCCGTTCCGTAATCGTGGTAGGTCCATCTCTCTCGTTGCATCAATGTGGATTGCCTGGCGAATTATCAATGGAGCTCTTTCAAGCATTTGTAATTCATCACTTAATTGGACACCATATCGCCCGTAATCTACGGACTGCTAAGAATATGATTCAAAAGAAAGAACCTATCATATGGAAAATCCTTTCTGAAGTTATGCAAGGTCATCCTGTATTGTTGAATCGAGCACCTACATTACATAGATTAGGTATACAAGCGTTTCAACCAATTCTAATAGAAGGACGAGCTATTCGTTTGCATCCATTAGTCTGTGGGGGGTTTAATGCCGATTTTGACGGAGATCAGATGGCCGTTCATATACCTTTATCGCTAGAAGCTCAGACTGAAGCTCGTTTCCCAATGTTTTCGCATACAAACCTATTATCTCCTGCTACAGGAGATCCCATATCGGTACCAACCCAGGATATGCTCCTTGGATTATATACATTAACCATAGAAAATAAGCAAGGGATCTATGGAAGCAGATACTATTCTCTTAGAGATTTGAGAGACAAGGGTTCTATTTCCCAGCTTAAGATACCCTACTTTACTAGTTATCATGACGTGCTTAGGGCTAAACAATTGAAACACATTGATCTTTATAGTTGCTTATGGCTTCGATGGAAGATTGATTCACATTTGATCAATTCAAGTAATTGTGAATTACCTATTGAGTTTCAATACGAATCTTCGGGAATCTCCTTCCATTTTTATCCGAACTATCAAATGAGGAGAGATAGAAAAGATAAGACAATTGGTTTTTATATTCTTACAACTGCTGGTCGTATTCTATTCAATCAGCAAATAGCAGAAGCAATACAGGGTATTTCAAGAACTTCTTGGTATTCGGCTCAATCGGTATTAACTCCAATGACTTAGTATAAAGATTATAGAATCAGTTCATTCTAAAACCATAATAATAAGGACCAAGGAAGTCTTTTCTAGTTATTCAATGAATAACTTGGACTAGTCAATAATTTTAATAGAATGAATAAAGGATTTGAGGTTTCTATAATGACAGATCGAGCTGAATTACCTTTCTATAATAAGATGATGGACAGAAGTTCGATAAAGCAACTTGTAAGAAGGTTAACACTTCACTTTGGAATCGCATATACAAGCAATATTCTCGATCAAATCAAGATCTTAGGTTTTCAACAAGCTACAAAAGCATCTATTTCACTTGGCATCGATGATCTTTTGACAGTACCTTCTAAAGGATGGCTTGTCCAAGATATACAAAGACAGGGTTACATCTCAGAACAGTATCACCGTTACGGAAGTTTGCATGCTGTAGAAAAATTACGTCAATCAATTGAAACATGGTATGCTACGAGTGAATGGCTAAGGCAGGAGATGAATCCGAATTTCACAATGACTGATCCTACCAATCCAGTCCATATGATGTCTTTTTCAGGAGCTAGGGGAAGTACATCCCAAGTCCATCAATTAGTTGGTATGAGAGGATTAATGTCAGACCCACGGGGACAGGTGATTGATCTACCTATCCGGAATAATCTGCGTGAAGGTTTATCTCTGACAGAATATATTATCTCTTGCTATGGTGCTCGCAAAGGAGTTGTAGATACTGCAGTACGAACGTCTGATGCTGGATACCTTACACGTCGGCTGGTAGAAGTTGTCCAGCATATTGTTGTACGTGGAAAAGATTGTGAGACTATTCGTAGCATTGCTGTGAATCTTATTAACGGAAGAAAAGGATCTATACGAACGATATCATAAAAAAGACTGATTGGGCGTGTATTAGCAGACAATGTATATTCAAATAGGAGATGTATTGCTACACGTAATCAGGATATTAGTAATGAACTCTCCAGCAATCTAATAATCACGATGCAACCGATACGTGTCAGATCTCCCTTGACATGCAGAAGTATATTTTGGATTTGTCAGCTATGTTATGGGTGGAGTTTAGCCTATCATGATTTAATAGAATTAGGAGAAGCCGTAGGTATTATAGCAGGGCAATCGATTGGAGAACCAGGAACTCAATTAACATTAAGGACCTTTCATACTGGTGGCGTATTCACAGGTGATATTGCAGAGCATGTACGAGTTCCATTCAGTGGCCTCATTAGTTTTGATGAAAGATCAGTATATGCTACACGTACACGACACGGACATCCTGCTTGGTTATGTGAGAATCAATTACCTATTTCTATTAAGAGTCGAAACGATACATACAAATTTTTAGTTCCGGCACAAAGTCTACTTATGATTCAAAATAATCAATATGTTGAATCGAAACAGATTATTGGAGAAATACGATCTAAAGGGTTTCCCCTTAAAGAACGAATCAAGAAACATATCTATCCAGATCTAGATGGAGAGATCTATTGGAGTAGGATCGAGTATTATCTGTCTCAACATATAAATAATAATATTCGTACGGCAGGTAAGACGGGTCATATCTGGGTTCTTACAGGATCTTCTGTTGGTTTTGAGAAAGCCTATTATGAGGATCAAGATATAATTAGTGCCAGATCCTGTTATGGAACTAGTAACAATAGACAAGAGTTTCAAAACATCGAAGAAAAAGATCTCAATCTCGCTGATTCTAAAGCTTTCCGAGAAGAAAGAAGAGGATTCAATATCAATCTAAGATCTTTGAAAAATAGCTCAAGCTATTTAGCATCTAATTTTAGTTGTTCCAATCTCGAGATAGAGCGAGATAAAGGAAAGATTTTTTGTTTACGGTTGAGCCAAAAACAAGAGAGATACACTAAGAGGCTTTCTATGCGTCTCCATCTTTTGGTACCTAATTCTAAGATTTTAGATCCGAATGATATTATGGCTACTTCTGAAAATCCTGGATATAAAACCAGTATTTCAGGGATTCTAAGATATGGTACTCTAAGAGTAGAACCTAGTGAGAAGAAGCAACTGATCTCTCACGGTGAAACATTAACGTTTAGATCCTGGTATAAAGTCATCAAACAAGGTAACTTTTTCTTGATCCCTGAAGAGGTATATATTACTTATGAACCTTTTTCATCCGTACTAGTGTCGAACAATAGTATTGTTGAAGTGGGTACACAATTAACTTCCAATATTATTAGTCAAGTGAGTGGATCGGTTCAAATCAAAAAGATACAAAAGAGTATTGAAATAAGATTATTACCCGGATATATCTATTATTCGGAAAAGACAATTGCTATGTCTGAACATCTTGATACTTTGATTCCACCGGGGAATCTGATTCTAGGTGGGTTCAAATCCGATGATTGGGTTTATGTTCAATCCCTTGCTTCTTCTAAGAGAAAAAGAAAGATCTCTGTCTCAATAAGGCCAGCAATAGAATACAGTATATCGAACGATTTGTTGGCACACATAACTCCTAGTTCTTCAGGTACAAAGACATGCGAATCTTTAAAGATACAAGTCTTTGCATATATCTTCTATGGGGATGGTGAGGAAATTAGAGTAAGAAACGATACAAGTATTCCGTTAGTTCAAACTTGTTTGGTAGTTGATTGGCCAGAATATTACTCTTTGAAAAAGGCATATTTATCTTTTATTTCTATCAAAATCAACAATATCCTTAGTACTTTCCTTCAACTTAATCCAATGATACCCTCTGATTCGTTATTCAAAGAAGGAAATAATAAAATTCTTTCAAAGTCGATCCTTAATCAGGGACAATCCTACATTAATTCTAACCTGGATAGTAAGAATAAAGATTCATTAGCCAAAGATCATGGCTTTATTCATTTAGTACCTGCCAAAAAGAGATGTTGTTTAATCCTATCAACTTTCAATCTTTTCCGTTATCTGTTCTCGTACTCTAATTTGCATCCATATAAAAACGACTTCGATGGGATGAATAAATATTCTTCTATTAGTCATCAATCGAAGATCAACAACCTCTCTAGCAAGAGACATCTAAGAGATCTCTATTCAAATTTTAGGTATGCATCTCCTAACGAAGAGACTTCAATATTGAGAAGATTCATATCTTCTAGTTTCGAAGGATTGAGTATTATCTCTAGTAAACAAAGAGACCGAGAGCTAGGCTTATTAGGATATTTCCAGGGTATTTACCAATTCTCATTATCTTCTGATCTCATGTCGATGAATCAAGTCTCTTCTTTGAGGGGTTTGTCTGCTGATAGTGGTTTCATCGATACATTAGAACATATAAATAGATATCTAATCGATGAAAATGAATCAATATTCAACTATCCTCAACGTATCTTTGTGAAGAGATGCTTATCAAAACGGATTTCTTTCTTATCAGATCTTTATAAAGCTTTGATCCTTGGATTATTAATAAGTGAAAAGATACGCCTTTTTCAGAATGTTATTTGCTCTCAATCAGGTCAGATTATATCTGTTAATAAAGAATATTTCTTAATAAGAGCAGCTAAACCTTACCTAGTCACGCAAGGGGCAACTATTCATAAAGATCACGGGGATACCGTTGGAGAAGGAGACACATTAATAACATTGTTATATGATAGATTAAGATCTGGGGATATTATTCAGGGTCTTCCAAAGGTTGAGCAGTTATTGGAATCTCGTTCGACTGGTTTTGTTCCAACACGAATCGAAGATATTCTCGAGAAATGGAATAAAGGTATTACAAGATTGATTGGAAATCTTTGGGGTCATTTTCTGAGTGTTGAAATAAGTATGGAATACTGTCAATTGGTTTTGATCGATCAAATCTGAAACATTTATGGTTCTCAAGGAGTATAAGTATCCGATAGACATCTAGAAATTATTATTCGACAAATCACATCGAAAGTCCTCACGCTGGAAGAGGGAATAACCAATGTCTTTTTACCCGGAGAGCTTATTGGATTATCACAGGCACAACGGATGAATCGTGTCTTAAATAAATCAATCTTATATGAGCCTATTGTATTAGGAATGACGAGGGCATCTCTCAATACTAGTAGTTTTATATCAGAAGCAAGTTTTCAAGAAACTACTCGAGTATTGGCTAAAGCTGCTCTTCGAGGTCGAATCGATTGGTTAAAAGGATTAAAAGAGAATATTATTCTTGGTGATATGGTTCCGATCGGAACAGGTAATAAAGAAGTGATTTGTCAACTTAATGTAGAGAGACAAAAGAAGGGATTCTTTTCAACTACCCAAAAACCTAATATCTTCAATCAAGAAATACAAACTATGCTTACCAGTTTTGAAGACAGATCAAGTTCTTATTATATACTAAAGATTCATCAAATATTAAAGAGAGCTTTCTTCAAAATCGCTATTAATAACTAATATCTCAGATTCTAGAGAAGGAGATTTTCTTGAATGTATATCAATTCCACAATTGTAATTAATAGATTGTAAGAATCTTACAATTCTTAGTAGAATGGATTTTATTTGCATCTTTTTGTACAAGGATAAAATGCAACAGAAAAATTGGAACATTGATTTAGAAGAAATGATGAAGGCAGGAGTTCATTTTGGACATAAAACCCAGAAATGGAATCCTAAGATGTCACCTTATATCTATACAGAACGAAAGGGTGCTCATATTATTGATTTAGTGAAGACTGCTCGTATTTTATCTGGAGCCTGCAATCTAGTATCGAAAGCGGCAATGCAAGAAAAAGAATTCTTAATAGTAGGCACTAAGTATCCGATAGCAGATCTAGTTGAATCGATGGCAATAGAATCTCGATGTCACTATGTTACTAAGAAATGGCTCGGTGGTATGTTAACCAATTGGTCTACCATAAGAACGCGTCTCCGAAGATTCCAATTTCTGCAAAATGAAGAAGATACAGGAGGATTTGATCGGCTTCCAAAGAAAGAGTCAGCGACTTTGAAAAGATAATTGATTCGATTAAGAAAACATCTGAGTGGTATGCAATATATGTCAAATCTACCGGATATTGTCATAATTACTGATCAGCATGAACAATCTACTGCGATCCAAGAATGTATCACTCTAGGTATCCCTACGATCTGTGTTGTCGATACAGATTGTGATCCAGATCTCGCAGATATTCCAATTCCAGGGAATGATGATGCAAGGTCTTCTATACGCTGGATCTTAGAGAAATTAATACTAGCTATTCAAGAGGGTCGTTCAAAGTCGAAGCTTTGGAGAGTACTACATAATATTAATAATCGTCCTAGCTATCCATCTTCATTAAGGAGATGGTCAAAGAGATAGCGCGATTGATAGAAGAAAATCCATATACATATAAGAGGATAGTTATCTCAGAAACAGAAATATCGTATAATTCTATATATAGAAATGATCTGTAAGATAGATATTTTTTTGATAGATTGAGTCTTCTTTGTCTATACTGTGTAAATATTCTCTCTTTTTCTTACTTTTTTTTTCTCAAAGGGGTAATATGGATATTGAACAGCTGTACGTTAATGAGAATGAGATCTCTGCTTTATATCAAGTATCGAGTGTGGAAGTGGGTTAACATCTTTACTGGCAAATAGGAAATTTCCAGGTTCATGCACAAGTTCTTGTAACTTCCTGGGTAGTAATTGCTATATCATTGGGATTATCTGTTGTAGCTACTCAGAACCTACAAACTGTCCCCACTAGTACTCAGAATTTCATTGAGTATGCTCTTGAATTTATTAGAGATTTGACTCGGACCCAGATGGGCGAAGAGGAGTATCGTCGGTGGGTTCCATTCATTGGGACTATATTTCTATTCATTTTTGTTTCTAATTGGTCAGGTGCTCTGTTTCCTTGGAGAATCATTCAATTACCTCATGGCGAGTTAGCTGCACCTACAAATGATATCAATACTACTGCTGCATTAGCCTTACTTACATCAGTAGCCTATTTTTATGCAGGTCTCCACAAGAGAGGTCTTCGCTACTTTGGTAAGTATATTCAACCAACTCCGGTATTGTTACCTATTAATATTTTAGAAGATTTTACTAAACCGTTATCACTCAGTTTTCGGCTCTTTGGTAATATATTGGCTGATGAGTTGGTAGTAGCCGTTCTTGTTTCTTCAGTGCCTTTATTTGTTCCTGTTCCTATGATGCTTTTAGGATTGTTTACAAGTGGTATTCAAGCTTTGATTTTTGCCACTTTGGCTGCCGCTTATATAGGAGAATCTATGGAAGGTCATCATTAATAAAATCGTTTGTGAGGAAAGAAATAGAATTAGATGATTGGAGTAATAAAAATGGTTTCTGTGATATAATAGGATATACAATACCTTCTCTTTTTTATAGAAGGAAAAATTCCATCACTATTATCTCTATCTAATATTGAAAAGATGTTGGTTTTCTAATGATAGTTCTTAGTATTTGATTTAAATAGAATACTCTTTTTTATTCTTTTCCAGAATAAAAAGAGTAAAGCTTGTTTTGTTATGGAACCCCTAAGACCCAAAGGGTTTATAGTTTCTAAAAAACTAATTATCTTGAATCTAAGATGTACCTATATATTCCAATGAACAATAGAATCCCTTGATCCGTAATAAGATTTTTCATTCTAAAATATGATGTAATATCTAACTTCAAGCTAATCATTATCTAATAGATAATCAATAGAATAACTAATGATCTGTTAAAGGGATAAATAGATCTATCTCCATAACACATAGAGATTCTTCAATTCATTCATTGAATAGGCTTTTACAGAATAATTGTTTTAGTAAGCGTTTACGTTTAGTCAAAAATATTTTTTTTATTATATCGATATCAATTAACCCGAATAACCTAAGAGGATATTAATACGAACCCCTTGATTTCTGCTGCTTCTGTTATTGCTGCTGGATTGGCTGTAGGTCTCGGTGCTATTGGTCCTGGTGTCGGTCAAGGCACTGCTGCGGGTCAGGCAGTAGAAGGCATTGCAAGGCAACCAGAGGCAGAAGGTAAGATTCGAGGCACTCTATTGTTAAGTTTAGCCTTTATGGAATCTTTAACAATTTATGGACTAGTTGTAGCCTTAGCATTATTGTTTGCAAATCCTTTTGTATAATCTAATGAAATTAAAAGATATGTAGATCTGGATCTGTTTCTTATCCATAGATCCTTTATGAATGGGATCTCTTTTCTTTGATCGCGACTGAGAAAAGGGTTCAAAAGAGAGCTTTTTATCAGGGTATTGTATTCAATATCTTCTGTATCATTCGAATATCCTTCTAATCTTCCGTTTTTAAGAGAGTGAAGCAAATCAATCGATTATGATTCATTCTCTTCTCTATTAAATCAAGCACAAGTAGTAGAGTTTCCCTTATTTTGATCCATGATTCCATCTTAGGGTAGATTAGAATCTTTTACAACTTAAATAACCTCTTAGGAGGGGAGAGAGTATGAGAAGTATAAGTAATATCGCTTCCTTTTCAAGTCCTTGGATTATTGCTGCGGGTTTTGGTTTAAACACAAATATCTTAGAAATAAATTTAATCAATTTGATCTTAGTCTTAGGTGTATTATTCTATTTTGGAAAGGGAGTGTGTGCGAGTCGTATATCTGAATAAGATGATTGGATTCTTCCAGTTGCATTTGAAAAAAGAGGAAATGCAAAATCCTAACGAATTACTTGCAATTCAATAATATATGTGTAAGAACTAAAGCATTTCGGACAATCAATAAAGATTATAATCTAACGATTGACCTGGAAATATCCTTAATATGGTTAAAGCTGAATTGCTTCAAGTCTAAGCAAAAAGTTGGGTCTTCTTTCCCTACTATAAAAAGATCTCAACCAAATCATGTTGTAAATTTCTTCGATATACAACACTCATATTGAAGGCAATCTCATATCTCCAAAGAGAGAATAGAATATTTTGAAGAACCACTTTCTTTTTTTTTGTTGAATAGACGACCTATATTGGATAGATATTATTCAGAAAAAACGACCTTGCTAGTAGAAACATTATCTGGAAGAGCCTTCGCGATTCGACGATTGTTGAGTCTCAATGATCTTATTTTCAGTTGATTAGAGATAGGTTATATGAATAAAGATGGCAGGCCCGTGAAGATACTAGATCTAGATTCATCCAATAGCGAAGTACGGGCAGGAAAGCCGAATGAATTGAAAGATGCATGTTCGGTTTGGGAAGGGATTGTAAATCTTTAGAATTCAAAGAAAAGGATCTGTGATCTACTTTCATTGATTAATCTTTTAGAGAATCGTAAGCGAACAATAATAGGTACTATATGTGATGCGGAAGAATGTTACAAAGAGGCTACCGAAAGGCTTAAACAAGCCCGGACCCGATTACAACAAGCAAAAACGAAAGCCGATGAGATCCGCGTCAATGGGGTTATGCAAATGGAGAAAGAGAAAGGAGATCTAATCGATGCAGCTAATGAAGATTCAAAAAGATTAGAAGACAGTAAAAATTTTACAATCCGTTTTGAGGAACGAAGAGCAATTGAACAAGTCCGGCAGCAAGTCTCTCGTCTTGCTTCAGAAAGAGCTCTAGAGAGTCTGAATAGTCGGTTGGATAGTGAATTGCACTTGCGCATGATTGATTATCATATTGGCTTATTGAGGGCCATAGAAAATATAGCTGATTAGCTTTCATAGGTTTCACTTTTCAAGAATATACTTGATAAAAATCAATGGTAATAAACATTCGACCCGATGAGATTAGTAGCATTATTCGTAAACAGATTGAAGGATATATTTCAGAAGTTAAGGTTGTTAACATTGGTACTGTGCTTCAAGTCGGAGATGGGATTGCTCGGATTTATGGTCTTAACAAAGTAATGGCTGGTGAATTGGTAGAGTTTGAAGATGGTACAGTAGGCATTGCTCCGAATCTAGAATCTGATAATGTAGGGGTTGTATTGATGGGTGATGGTTTATCTATACAAGAAGGTAGTTCTGTAAAAGCAACAGGAAATATTGCTCAAATACCCGTCAGCAATTCCTTTTTAGGCCGTGTAGTGAATGCTTTGGCTCAGCCCATTGATGGAAAGGGACAAATTCCAGCTTCTGAATCTAGACCAATCGAATCTCCTGCACCCGGGATTATTTCTAGACGTTCTGTATATGAACCTTTACAAACAGGTCTCATCGCTATTGATTCTATGATCCCTATAGGGCGTGGACAACGAGAGCTTATAATTGGAGACCGGCAAACAGGTAAAACAGCAGTAGCGACAGATACAATTCTGAATCAAAAAGGTCAGGATGTTATATGCGTCTACGTAGCCATTGGTCAGAAAGCTTCTTCCGTAGCTCAGGTAGTGAATACTTTTCAAGATCGCGGTGCGATGGAATATACCATTGTAGTAGCAGAAAATGCTAATTCTCCTGCTACTTTACAATATCTTGCTCCCTATACCGGAGCAGCTTTAGCTGAATTTTTTATGTATCGCAAACAGCATACCTTGATTATTTATGATGATCTTTCCAAGCAAGCCCAAGCTTATCGGCAAATGTCTCTATTGTTACGAAGACCACCAGGCAGAGAAGCGTATCCCGGAGATGTGTTTTATTTGCATTCTCGGCTGTTAGAAAGAGCAGCTAAATTGAGTCTCGAATTGGGTGAAGGAAGTATGACTGCTTTACCCATCGTTGAGACCCAAGCCGGAGATGTCTCTGCTTATATCCCTACTAATGTCATTTCTATCACGGATGGACAGATATTTCTATCAGCGGATTTATTCAACGCTGGGATTCGGCCAGCAATTAATGTAGGAATCTCTGTATCCAGAGTAGGTTCTGCAGCTCAGATCAAAGCGATGAAACAAGTAGCTGGTAAATTGAAATTAGAATTGGCTCAATTTGCAGAGTTAGAGGCTTTTGCACAATTTGCTTCTGATCTTGATAAAGCTACTCAGAATCAATTAGCAAGAGGTCAGCGGTTGCGTGAACTGCTTAAACAATCTCAATCATCCCCATTATCAGTTGAAGAACAAGTAGCTACTATTTATACCGGAGTTAATGGATTTCTAGACGTATTAGACGTTGAACAAGTTAAAAGGTTTTTAGTCCAATTGCGTGAGTATGTAACCACCAATAAACCGGAATTTGCTGAGATTATTCGTTCTACTAAGATGTTTACGGAACAAGCAGAAACCTTTTTGAAAGAGGCTATTAAGGAGCATACCGAATTATTCTTACTTCAAGAAAAATAGATTGTAAAGGATTATTCCTATAGATTTTGCTCTCTTTTTCTAGTAGAAGAAGAATTGATCAGCAATTGTTTGTAATTACTAATAGATCATATTTATTATTTTATCTGATAATGAAATACGTCCAATAGGATTCGAACCTATACAAAAGGTTTAGAAGACCTTTGTCCTATCCATTAGACGATGGACGCTTTTTCCTGCTTCTTGCATTAGAGTCATCGGATAGATATACAATATTAGAAATTGTAAACAGACACAAAATGATCCTGGTTTGTTATCTATAAACAAGGAAAGGAGAAGATATAAAAAATACATCAGTTGAGATTCAAAAGAGTCTTATGAATCAATTTGATCATTCAATAGATTAAATACGATTAGCGGGTAGCGGGAATCGAACCCGCATCAGTAGCTTGGAAGGCTAAGGGTTATAGTCGATGTTAATCAGTCGTTTGAACATCTCTAATTCAGAACCGAACGCGAAGATCTCTCTTCATTCGGCTCCTCGATAGACTTAGAAAGGTAAAACTTAGAAAGGGAAATAACAATTGAGAAATAGATATAAGAAGTAGATAATTAGAAATAAACACATCTCTTGTCCAAGGTTTTTTTTCTCTTCCTGGATCAAATCAGCACAAAATAAAGAGTACTGGAATTTTATTTCTTTTAGATCGATAAGGATCTGAGCTGATTCCACTTTATCTTTTATCTATCCTGTTGTTTTACCTACTAAAAAGGATTATGCTGTTGAAAACAGAAGCAAAGCATCCATAGCATCTATGTAGGTTCTTCTTCCTTGTATGTTATATACAGGAGATAGACTTATTAGATGATCCTTGTGCAAAAGAAATATATACTTATACTTAGTATTTTTTCTCTTTATTCCTCCCTCCATCAGATTAATGGAATTGAGTCGATCTAAGTGCTGAATAAATAATTCAGTATTTCTTTCAATTAATTCGTTCCTTATTTCCATTGATCTGTATCCTTAGGATAATATAATCCTACCGAGTTAAACAACGAAATCACTAAGAAATCAATGCTTGATACTCCTGGTAAACCAGGTTTAATCCTTTCTCTCATAACTATTGGGTCGGGATTTCTTATTGAATTCGGTGTTTAGTGACGATAAGATAGATATTTTAGATCACTATCCATAGATCTGTTACTCATTATTTTGGGACTTTTGAATCTCCAGAATATTCCGCTTTATTATTCCGAAACTTATCTTATTATCTTATAAAGTATAATCTTTATAAGAAATAGGAATAATAGGAATATTGTTCCCTATACTAACACTTCTTATAGGAAGTCTTTAAACTCTTGTAGAAATAAGGATTCTTGATCGAGTAAGGAATCAATCTGAAAGATCCCCTAACTACTTGATCTAAGGATGAAACGAATCACACTTTTACCACTAAACCATACCCGCTGTGTTAGGATTATACCTTAGAAGACATCTACATGTCTAATAATGAATGGTATCTAACTAAAATTGCCTAAAATTCATAGGGTGAGATAATAATAAGAGAATAAAAGAGAGATTTTGCTAAGTCTTCATCTCCGGAATCCAGTGTCCCATAGAAGATTAGCCTGTTTCCGGAGACGATATTAAAGAATCACAGATTTCCCTTCCGAGCTGCTGATAAAGCAATTACTAACGGTCCTGATGCAACTATTAATGCTAAAACAGTAAGCTGTGCAATGATTTCTAAATTCATTATTACCTCTTGATTATCTTCAAAAATATAGAATCCGTTTTACAATACCTTTGTTTTCGTCTTTATTTATTTTTATTATGAGCTAGGAGTTGATTTAAAGCAGAACGGTTGTTTGATCTCTATAGCCATGAGGAATTCGAATTAGTACAATAAACAATAGCGTAATGATTCATGCGAATAAATAAGAAGAGTTTCATCTATTGTTTCTCATCTCTAAAAAAAAATTGGGGAGATAATGAGCTAATGACATCAATCTCGGACGGTCAAATTATTCTTGCTCTTATTGGTGCTTTTGTAACAAGTCTCTTAGCTATAAGATTGGGTTCTGCACTTTATCAATAATTGATTTGTATTGCCTAGAAAGACAGCCTGGCTATTTATGGCTAGGCTAAAGGATCTTGAAAATAAAACAACAGAGAAATCAAATTCCGTAAATCCGAAGATTCAATTGATTGGCATAACTAAGTAAACTGGAATTTTCATTCATCTTCAATGGGTTTCTCAATTAGCATATCTCTAAAATTACAATATAGATTTTTATCTCTTCTAACTTGATGATAAAATGGAAACTAATCCCCTGTTTGGAGGGAGAGATGGCCGAGAGGTTGAAAGCGTCGGATTGCTAATCCGTTGTACAATACTTTGTACCGAGGGTTCGAATCCCTCTCTCTCCCAATAATGAATTATGATCTAAGAGACAAGATAAGCACAAGATATTAGGCTATGACACTAAGCCTATTCTTTCCGTCCAGGATTACGGCTAGGATCATTTGATAAGAATCCAAAAACAAAAAGAGAGACAAAAAAGATAACTACTGTATAAACAAATAGCTTAAGGGTAAGCATGACCTAATCTCCATGATCATAACTAGAGGTAAAACCGAATGGGACGTATTTGGAATATTTATACCACACTTATCTATTCTATTTGAAAGAAGATAAAGAAGAGGAATCCAAATATCTGCTAGATATATGTATATTTCTATTTTATCATCTCTTCTTTGGAAAATAGGATTTCTCTCTTGATAGGATAGATCTTCGTAATAATTATATTGAATCATTGATTCTATGATTCTGAGTCACGATGCTTTGTGACTTTTGTGAGTATAGCAAGATAAGCATTGATTAATCAGGTTTAGAAGTTTGTTTGAAACCCTAGTAATAATTAATAGTAATTAGAATGCCTTGCAGAATTGTTACAAGAGAATAAACAATAGATTAACAGAGTTATTAGATAGTAACGAGCAAAGAGCTTATAGATTCTAAATCGATTCTTGTGTTCTCTCGCATCTTGCCAATCTTTTGCAATGCTTATCTTCTTGTTTTCTATTCTTTGTTAACTATTCTTAAAATAAATATTATAATGTGGTTTACTATCGAAAGCTTACAGCAGCTTGCCATACAAAAGCTAAGAGAAGAAAAAGTACTGGTATGACTGGCATTACATCTACAATTGGGTCAAAAATAGCATAAGCTTCAGGTAGCTTAATAAGAAAAGCATTATTCATTTGAAAAGAATCTCCCATACAGGTGTTAAACAGAGCTATCATTTCTATTCTCCAATTATCAGAATTCTCTTTTAATACAATGAAATAAAATAATAATAGAATTATTAATCAGTTGAATCATTAAGTACACTTCCATAAATAGATATTATTCTCGATTTATCAATCCTAATAGATAGAAGAATTATTATATGCTATCCTATCAAAGTAACCGGTTGATTAATTTATGAATGAGATTTTTCAACGGAAAACTGTTCTCTTTTGAGTCCTTCGAGAAAGATACTATCTTCATGTAATTCTTGATTAAGAAAACAACGACTAGATTGACAGAAACATTAAAGTATGGGATATTCATTATATCACTCATTCTTGGGGCGTGGCCAAGTGGTAAGGCAGCGGGTTTTGGTCCCGTTATTCGGAGGTTCGAATCCTTCCGTCCCAGATCCTGTCTGTGTAAGTTGTAGAAAAAGATGTTGCCTACCTTTGAAAAAGGACTGAAAAACGCCAGTAATACTCTTCTGCCTAACCCTTTACCTTTTCAACTCTGGATGGATCTTCTAAATCATATTATATTATGATGATTAGTTAAATATAGCAATAGATTTCCCTTCGACGCGGAAGAAAAAGATAATGGAAAGTGATCTATGAAATTAGCTTATTGGATGTACGCTGGACCTGCTCATATTGGTACTCTACGGATAGCCAGTTCTTTCCGGAATGTGCATGCTATAATGCATGCACCTCTGGGAGATGATTATTTTAATGTAATGCGATCTATGTTAGAAAGAGAAAGAGATTTCACTCCAGTAACGGCTAGTATAGTAGACCGTCATGTATTGGCACGTGGGTCTCAAGAAAAGGTTATTAATAATATAAATCGAAAAGATGAGGAATAACGTCCCGATCTGATTGTCCTTACACCTACATGTACTTCTAGTATCTTACAAGAAGATCTACAAAACTTTGTAGATCGAGCTTCTATTAATTCGGTATCTGATGTAATTCTTGCAGATGTTAATCATTATCGAGTCAATGAGCTTCAAGCAGCAGATCGAACTTTGGAGCAAATAGTTCGGCATTGTCTGGATAAGGCTCGTAAACAGAACAAATTGGATAGCTCTGTAACAGATAAACCTTCAGCAAATATTATTGGGACCTCTACTTTAGGATTCCATAATCAACATGATTGTCGTGAATTGAAACGTTTATTGCAAGATTTGGGAATCATAGTCAATCAAGTAGTCCCAGAGGGAGGATCTTTAAAGGAATTAAAAGATTTACCAAGGGCTTGGTTCAACATAATTCCTTATCGTGAGATTGGTCTAATGACAGCAATACTTTTGGAAAAAGAGTATGGAATGCCTTATATATCGACCACTCCTATGGGGATCTTAGATACAGCTGATTTTATTCAACAGATTGAAAGACATGTAAATGCCTGGAATTTCTTACTATCAAAGGGGAGTGCTGATTATAAACCATACATCGAGAACCAAACAAAATTTGTTTCTCAAGCAGCTTGGTTCTCAAGATCTATCGATTGTCAAAATTTAGCTGGTAAAGAGGCAGTAGTGTTTGGTGATGCAACTCACGCTGCTTCAATTACTAGAATACTTGTCAAAGAGATGGGAATTCACGTTAGTTGCTCAGGTACTTACTGTAAACATGATATGAAATGGTTTATTGAACAAGTCCGAGGTTTATGTGATGAGGTACTTATTACCGAAGATCATACCGAAGTTGGAGATACGATAGCTTGTATTCAGCCTTTCGCCATATTTGGAACTCAGATGGAGCGCCATATTGGTAAACGGCTTGATATTCCAAGTGGAGTGATCTCTTCACCAGTTCATATTCAAAATTTCCCTTTGGGATATCGGCCCTTCTTGGGTTATGAAGGAACTAATCAAATAGCTGATCTAGTTTATAACTCATTCACTCTAGGTATGGAAGATCATCTATTAGATGTATTTGGCGGTCACGATACTAAAGAAGTCATTACCAAAATGTTATCTACAGAAACAGACTTGGATTGGACTGCCGAGAGTCAATTGGAACTGAATAAGATTCCCGGCTTTGTAAGAGGGAGAGTTAAGAGAAATACGGAGATCTTTGCAAGGCAAAATAACATTACAAAGATTACAGTTGATGTGATGTATGCAGCCAAGGAGAAATTGAGTGATTAAATTTTTTTTTTTCAAAGCAGTAGAATCTATTTTATGAAGATCATCAATATATATATCGATTTATTGCCTAATCTTATATGGTACTAAGTATCTATTGGTGTCTCTCTCTCATTCCAATTTTGTAATAAAGAAAATTCAATAATCAATAATATTTATTCTGATATTATGGTAAAACCTCGTTTAAAACGATATGGTGGAAAGCAACGTGTGGCTCGAGCGTCTGGATCATTGTTATGGAATCTATTAACCGTCATTTCCAAATCTGAGGGAGATGCTCCTATTCTCAACATTTGATAAGATTATTATCTAGTGAAACTTGAGTAGCATGTTGATTCTATTGAAGCTCACATTTTGGTGATACCTCTTTGATCAGGGATAATATCTATGGTTAACCTATATAATATAAGAAGGCTACTGAGCTTCGATGATCCACAATTAGAATAAAAAATGTACTTATCAGAGGATTAAACTCCCATCTTATCTAAAATTCCGATAGAATCTGGGATCTTTTTCACTAATCTATTGTAAGTATTGGACTATTGGATTTCTCAAGGATAATCTTCCTGTTTATGGCTTGATCTGAATGAGCTCTGTTGCTATCAACTCTTGATCTTAAAAGCCTTCGAAGTAAAGCTTCAACCTAAAGATTAATACGATTGATCCACGAACGAGATAATACCAAAATACGAGGTTGAATCAATCGATTTTATATTTATCGGGTTTTTCTCATAATAATGAAATGAAAATGATTGGTTAAAGATAACTCCAGAGGTTAATGGTAATCCATAGATTTGCCAAAGCAGACATGAGTTAAGGGCATTTTATCTCGAATCAATAAAAAATAGAATAGAGAGATTCGATAGTTACTATTACTTCTTGATTCGATGAGCACTAGAGTCATAGCTCAAGCCGTATGAAGTTGAAATTTCATGTACGGTTTCATAGGGGGGGCAGATCCCTTCTCTGTACCTATCCTAATAGATTACTTATCGAATAATTGCAATTGATGTTCAATCGCGAAGGCAAGGGAAAGCCATAAAAGAAGTTGGATCTTATAACCCACGAAGCGGTCATACTCAATTGGATGTTTCTACTATCACTTCTTTCCTTAATAAGGGAGCTCAAACAACTCAAACTGTTCATGATATAATAAGACGAGCGAATTTGCTTCAACAGAACAGGTCGAAATGAATTATTAGGAGAATCAAATGGGTTCGGTTTATATCCTCTCACAAATGCTCTTCTACTACCCCTTTCTTTTCTTCTTATTCTATATCTATATAGTATATGTGATTCCTTTCAAGAATCGTCTTTCTATAAAAGGGTGTTGGTTATCTATCAAATCTTTCTTTCAGAGGGATTATTTGAGAATCATAGATTCTTTGATCGATGGCCATACTAAAGAACTTTAGTAGCATAAATCAATCAATAGATAGTACTAAAATCGGAAGAAATAGGAAGGAATAAACAAACGAATGTCGATTGTGTCGATTGTGTAGGTTTTGTCGATTATGTCGATCATTTTGTTTACTTTTTATGATTTTGAAATGTTAGATATCTTCTAGGAAATCCAGAAAAGAATATAGTAGGTTCTTCGAGGCCTCGATGATCATATGGACAAGTAGAAGAAGAACCATGCTTAAGAAACGACTCAATTTGTCAAGAAAACGTAGAAAGTTGCTAATACACCGCATGAAACGCTTTAGTTGAGAGAATGCCATTCGAAAGAATATCAAATACCGCGTGAAAGGGAAAAGGCGGGGAGCGTCACGGTATCGATTAGATACATCATTTATCATTGTTTCTTAGAAATTCTCCTTTTCTTTCAATTTGTTGCTTGTACGATGCCTCCTCCAAAGCAATTCTACTAGGCATAGTGGAACCTTTTCGGAGGGGACACCCTAGGAAAGGTAGAAACAGGAAAGACACCTGAAGAGTTCCTGAACTAAAGAACAATTCTTGAAGTGGTCTTATGAACAAGTAAAAACAAGAAAGACACCAGAAGATTTCCTGACGTGGTCTAAAAGTCACATATAGCAAATAAAACGCAAGAAACTGCCCCGTTGAGGGAATGTCCTCCCAAAGGATATTCAATATCATGTGAAAGGGGAGGGCGGCCCTCAACGTAGTAATAGAGAAACTTACACGTGTAGGAGCCCCTTCTTGAAGAGGTTAATTATGAAACTTATTTCAACTCGAGTGGGATGTTAACCCCAAGGAATTGTAGGCTCCGTGCTTGTAAGGAAGCATCCAACTCTGTGACTAACTGGTTACAATGATGCTTGCTAGTAAGAAACAGTATCCCATCATTTTCCAGGCTTAGAGGGATGCCTAACCCATGACTGCAAAGACAATCAACTAGATAGGCAAGAAGAACAACCTCGTGAGAAGCCAATATCCGGGAAGATAGCAAGCCTTCTTGATATCTGCTGCCTCCTACTTTCCCATGCAGCTCCTCCTCCACCTTGCCATAGTACGGCAGTTCCCATGAAGGGAGATAGATCTTATCCCTTTGGCTCAAGGACGACTGAAACTGTGCAAGCTCTATAAGGATGGGATGGCATAGCACCTTTTGAAGATACTCTTCAAAATGGATGCCCTCCAGTTTACCGCACAACTCCTTTACCTTGGATCGTATCGTCCCATTTCCCCTAAGACTAGCACCATTAAGACCGGAATAGAGAATAACCTTAAGCACCTTCTTGGGTATATCCTCTCCCCACTTCTCCATAATATGAGGCCAGAATCGTCCGGTATTGTAAGCTTCCCAGGTGTTGGGTGCGGATGCTTCTCCTGTTAGGCCCGCATAGATGCCGGTGTGGCAAGCAACCATATCTATTTCGTTGACAACCAACCCCTCCGGGAGGATATACTTGTTTAGTAGCCTTCGAAGAACTGTCTTAAAGTCTCGTCGGATACAAGAAATAGTTCCTGACCCTCCCCCATTGAACGGGATAAGCCTGGGGTAACAATGGGAATTTTCGTAGGAGGTGGCAAATAACCCCTTGACAGGACACCCACGATTGAAATAGGTGCTCCCTTGAGGCCTAAATAGCCTAAAGAGCATATAGCTAGTGTCCACAATCCTCCGTGATTCCTCTTCCCCAGACATGGAGACCCCTTGACGGAGTTTGCTCGATGCTAAGGCCCATCTCTTCGTCTAAATACTCCCTAATGGATCCCGCCAGGATAATATTGTCTATGTCGAGAATGCCCACGCCTGCGGGCAACGAACCTACATCGACACCCACTGAATCGCAAGGACACGGGGCAATGAGCGTCCTATTGTCGTTCCATAAATGAGATGGCAGAACCTGCGGATCCCCTGATATTCGCTCCTTTCCTCTCTGATAATAAAGCTTACAGCCCTGTAACAATAGCCCGTCTAGGGCTACGCCTTCCACCCCCGATAGGCATATATAATGGCCTTCTAGGTGGCTATTATGATCGTCTTGTGGTATTCTATTCATAGATGGGTTTTTGACTCTCCCAAATCACCAGTATTGCAATCATATGCTCATAAAGGGCCTTTTTATTCCCAAATTAGCAGCGTTGCAATAATAATGTATTAGTCAGTTAGTTATCTCCTTCATTTCAAAGTTTCTGGCCCTTTTTTCAGTTTGAGCCCGCAAATTCAATAAAATAGAATGTTTATTGAAAACCAACACAAAAAGAGGCTGTAAAAGAGGTGGGAATAACCTTCTTTCCCTTTGGCCCCTGCTCCCGCTTAGGACCCTTTCGGGCGTCGGGAATGCGCACATATGGCAATACGGCATCGTCCAAAGAGCCTAAAGAGGCTAGCCCCTTATCTCCCATATTCAAAGTGAATGGGGATACCAGGGACTGCTCCAGAACCCGTGTTCTTTCGATTATATTGGGGTCTTTGTTCTCGGGATGGTCATACTGCTCATACACGTCGGCCACTCCTCGTATGCGGAAGGTCTTGGTCCCCCGGGTAGAATCCCGTGGAATAAGGCTTACGGCAAATAGCCTGTCGGAGGGTGGCGTTCCTTCCATGCGGCCATACTTGCCAACCAGGGGAACCTGATAGGTCTGTCCTGCTAGGCGTACGGTCAGCTTAAACCATTTCATGTCAGATGACTGCAACGGGAGGATAACATTGTCTAGCCACAAGATCGCGATGGAATAAGCAAATCCCCTGAGGTTGGCCGACGACGGCCATTTCTGAACTTCAAAATCTAAACGGAGAGGATATTTTACCCCCTTTCCGGAGTCTTTAAGGCCATAATAACAGGTTACTGTTATAACGTCCCCTCTTCGCGCCTTGAGGGATACCTCGTCAAATCTATCAATTGGCATACTAGAATTGTCTACCTCCTTATCCTAAGTGGTTGTTTGCGTGGGTAATACTGACCATATGCAGGAGGATATTCTGATAGGGCAGGACCCCTGTCTTTATTGATTGTTTTCTCGGGGGTACCCTCTGTAGAGGAAGAAGGAAGATTCCAATTGCGGTGGGAAAGGTCTGTAAGATACTTTCTTTTCGGTACTAGCAGTACCATTCTGTTGTCTTGCAAATTGTGTTTGCTTATAGAGGAATAAAGATCTTCTTACAGAAAAAAATCCAAGAAAAGAGAACCTATGATCCTGCTTTAAGCTTTATTTATGGATTATTAATACGCTTAATTCTCTTGTTTCTTCTTTTCAGTAAATAGGGATACAAGATAGAAACAAGCTTATTCTAGCAGTAAGACTTCAGAAATAAGAAAAAGATTCTGTCTAGATAAAAGATCTATCAGTATTTATAAAAGCAGATACTTTCTAACTATTTCTATTGGTTATAAGGATAATTGACAATTGCTTAACTAGAAGGACCGAATCATTTATTCTTTCAATCCATCTGGGTTGAGAGCTCATTTGGCACTCGAACTAATAACAAGAGTGATTCATTTTTAGAATAGACGAAATTGGTTGTATAGATTCTCTTTACAGATATGGATTCACAAGATCTGTAGATTCTACTATGTGAAATCTTTACGATTAAGGGGTTATTTTTATGAGAACTGGATATCAATTGTTGTCCAAATTTGAGAGGTTACGCAACAGAAAGACGATAGATCCAATGCGGGAATATTTCTTGTATTCTCTCCTTTTGCAGGATGACCTTTACTCAATTATTTTTAATCGTTCTTCAACTAGACTAAGTATGGATTCGAGAGAAGAATCTAATCTTTCTAAAGGATATAGTATAATATCTATAAAACGTCTGATCAAAGCAATTCGGCAACAAGATCTCTCGGGGATTTTCTCTACAGAAAATGATTCAATTTGATTCAGTGGTTTCAATTATATATCTTTTGATTTACTTTCAAAAGGAATATGCTCAATCTTAGAAATCTTTCTATCATCCCGCATAGGATCTTTATTGATGAAAGAAATCAACCAATGGAATAGTTCTCGATCCAGTCATTCAGTATTTCCATTCTTTGAAGATAGATTTCTACATTCCAATTGTGTTTTAGAATTAGAGACACCTCATAATCTCCATTCCGAGGTTTCTATTCGAATGCTTCGCCAGCGAATCAAAGATGCTCCGTTTCTACATCTACCAAGATTGATCTTTCATAATTGTACCAGCTCTGTGTTTTCGATAGATTACCCTCTTCAAGATAGAAATAGTAGTCTATCCATCTTGGTATGGAATCTTTACATGTATGAGATTGAATCACTAGTAGTGCCTTTATGGAAACAATTCTCTATTTTACAGCTGAGGCATCTCACCTATCTAGTTGATTCCAATAATCTACTTCGTAAACAGAACCAAGTTAATAGATCTTCTTTTATTAAATTAGGAGATTCTCTTCATGTTATTAGAAGCTTCTGCATTCATTATGGAAGATACGAGAATCGTTCTCTTGTCATTATTAAAGGGACTAAGAATTCATCAAAAAGATGGATTTATTATATTCTAAAGTTCGCAGAATTCCATTCCCATCGTTGGCTTCATTCCTATCGAATTCGTCTCAAAAGATTATCGAGAACTTGTGTTTTTTTCTTGGGTTATATCCTAGGTGTCGAATCGAGAATCAATGAAGTTCGAGTTGGAACCATTAAAGATTCATATAATACTATTTCTATTGTTAATGAATCATTCTTTCAAGCCCCAATCATGCTTCTAGTAAGATATATGCAAAGAGAGAGTTTTTGTAATAGTTCTGGATATCCCGTTAGTAGATCAGCTTGGACTACGTTAACTGATGCTGAGATCCTCACAAGATTTATTTGGATTTGGAAGATTATATCTATCTATTATAGTGGATCAAGAAATAGAGATAATTTATATAGATTAAGATACATACTACGATTCTCATGTGGGAAAACTTTAGCTTGTAAACACAAAGGAACAATACGCAAGATTCGGCGAAGATTTGATTTAAGAGTATTTCCCAACAGCAATTTCTCTTCTTTAAAAGATTCTAAGATATCTCTTTTATTACAGAATGATATCTTGAAGAATCAGAGATTCTGGTATTTAGAGATGACTCATTCTTTTCTATTGGATAGCCTATGAAATCCTATATTGATCATTTATTAAAATGATTGAGATAGATATCAATAAAAGAAACTGAAAGACAAAACGCTGCTTTCAATAAAAAAAAAAGTAGCTGTAGCATTGATAAGTCTTTCTTACTTTCGAGTCGTAAATGACATGAGATGGTGCTTAGATCAATCTGACAAGTTATAGATTGAAGTGCTACATAATGATTAATTGTAATAACAAGAGTGCCATTAGCAAGGCAAGATGTTGGGCACTCTCTATCGAGTCAGGGTAATCAATTATTACGGTTTATCTATAATCTATTGTTAGATTATTCTATTTTTTATTTTTTTTTTTACATTCACAGTGCCTAATTTTTGTGTTATTATTAGTATTATAAGAAAAGAAGATTCTCAAGTTCTTTATGCTATTAAACTGCAAAAAGAAAGGATCGTAATGATAAAAGAAAGAATAAAGATATTATTAATATTGAAAAATATTGACTACTCCCTACTGGCTGGTTTTTAATGCTCAATGAAGAGAAGTTGACAAAAATAGATTTCTATGCTATACTTATAATTAACAAGCTTATGGCTTGGGGACTCACTAATTATCTCGAAAACCAAAAATTACCATGACCGCAACTTTAGAAAGACGCGAAAGCGCAAGCCTATGGGGTCGCTTCTGCAACTGGATCACTAGCACCGAAAATCGCCTTTACATTGGTTGGTTTGGTGTTCTAATGATTCCTACCCTTTTAACCGCAACCTCTGTATTCATCATTGCTTTTATCGCAGCTCCTCCTGTCGATATTGATGGTATTCGTGAGCCTGTTTCTGGTTCTTTGTTGTACGGAAACAACATTATCTCTGGTGCTATCATTCCTACTTCTGCAGCTATTGGTCTACACTTTTATCCAATCTGGGAAGCAGCTTCTGTTGATGAATGGCTATACAATGGTGGTCCCTACGAAATGATTGTTCTTCACTTCTTACTGGGTGTAGCTTGCTATATGGGTCGTGAGTGGGAACTTAGTTTCCGTTTAGGTATGCGTCCTTGGATTGCTGTTGCGTATTCAGCTCCCGTTGCAGCTGCTGCAGCAGTATTCCTAATCTATCCACTGGGTCAAGGAAGTTTCTCTGATGGAATGCCTCTAGGCATCTCTGGTACTTTCAATTTCATGATTGTTTTCCAGGCTGAGCACAACATCCTTATGCATCCTTTCCACATGTTGGGTGTAGCTGGCGTATTCGGCGGCTCTCTATTCAGTGCTATGCATGGTTCTTTGGTAACTTCTAGTTTGATTAGAGAAACTACTGAGAATGAGTCTGCTAATGCAGGTTACAAGTTTGGACAAGAGGAAGAAACCTACAATATTGTAGCTGCTCACGGTTATTTTGGCCGTTTGATCTTCCAATATGCTAGCTTTAATAATTCTCGTTCTCTACATTTCTTCTTAGCTGCTTGGCCTGTAGTAGGTATCTGGTTTACTTCTTTAGGAATCAGCACTATGGCATTCAACCTGAATGGTTTTAACTTCAACCAATCTGTGGTCGATAGTCAAGGTCGTGTTATCAACACTTGGGCTGATATCATCAACCGCGCTAACCTAGGTATGGAAGTTATGCATGAACGTAATGCTCATAATTTCCCTCTAGACTTAGCTTCTGTTGAAGCTCCTTCTGTAAACGGATAATATCTATCTGGTTCTACAGTCTAACCAAGTACCGACGCAAAAAGTTGGTACTTGGTAGTAACAAGATTAGAATATAAAAATATCAGCACTTCTTGTCATGATTCTATTCCAATTAGGGTCTGCAGTGGTGGCTCAAAATATCTTTCCAGAGATAGGTACTATATAAGATTCACAGGCTTTGCTCATCCAAAGAGCATAAAATTCTATTATCTATAATACATTTACCTAGCCAGAATAAGATAGTAGTAAGGTGTCCTTCTCTTTTCTTTATCTTTTTTGATCAATTGAATAATCTCCACATTATTATGTTATTTTCTCCATTTGAGTCTTATTATAAATAACAAGGAAGGGGCGGACGTAGCCAAGTGGATTAAGGCAATGGATTGTGGATCCATTACGCGCGGGTTCAATCCCCGTCGTTCGCCCAGTGAATTAGTTTGAATAGCGTGTTCTAATTATTGGAAGTAAGAGATTTTAGTTCTATTAATAAATAGGAACATGAAGATTCTAATAATCAATTTATCTGGCTCTTACGATCTAATTAAGATTAAGCAATCATGTTAAGATTGGCAATTTAATATATCAATGAATCATTCAGAGAATAGCCAATTGAACCTTGAATCTTGGGACATTATCTATATAATAGAATCTAATAAACAGATAGTATTCATTACATAATAGAATATGAAGAAAGAGAGTAATTTGTCAGAGGTGGGGGAAAAGAGAGTAAGAGATTCATCTTCTCTTTTTGGATTTTTAGGATTAATACAAACAAATCGATCTTATTCATTCTTTACATCATTAGAAAATCCAAGTCAGAAAAGATCCTTAATTGATATGTTATATGTATTTGAACCTTTTATTAGACTATTTGATCTATGAATCTTGAATCCGTTACTCTTAAGAGATCTACGTAATATAATAGAGCAATATAATAGGCTTATCGTGGTAATTCTATTCGTATTAGCATTACCAATCTCTATGTATCATTCAAGTAAGACAGATCTTTTCAAAAGATCTGACAATATCCTCACAGACAGCTTGTCTTTCCAAGATATAGGATTGAGAGAAGAACGATATAAAGATTCTGTGTTTTTAAGTATCAAAAATCTATTCACTCTATGGAACATAAAACGATATCCCAAATGTTCTGATTTTACAGCCAAACCTCTCTCACTGTTAGATGACCCTTTACTCTTTTTCATAACAACAGGAATCAAACATGATTCTAAGAATCTATTTCAAGACTATAAACCATTGAATCTGTTCTTTGAATCGTTAAGACTATATTCTCCTGGAAATCCAAAAGAAGCTCTTATCCCAAATATTTATCCAAAGATAAGATATGAATCAATAAATCGATTGACTCAATTAATCTTGGTTAGCAATAGATTGAAGCTTATACCTAAAGAGATAATTATTCAGAGGACTGAGTCTAGTTCTCTCTTTTGGTCTCAATTCAACCATATAATCTATCCAATTTATTCTTTTCTTCGGTTATATGAACAAGATAGAATAACCTCTTTCTGTTTAGTCTATCTTCTTTTTCTATATGATTGTTTCTGGACATGTCTATTCCGACTAAGATATCAATCGCTTAACTGGACAGAAGGCAATCGATATATTCATGTAATGAGACTTCTAACTCAAGATGATTTAGTAGACTGGAAAGAGAGGATAAGGTATCTATTTAACAGATTCATAGTTGTTCAAATTGATGGAATTCATAAATATACAAGAGTTCAATTAATTATACATAGATCTCTCAATATTAGTAAAAGTGAAGACTCTTCTCTTTCTTCTTTTGGGAAAATGTTTATGAGATTCAAATCTGATTCAAATAGATCGATCGCTTATATGTCAAAAATAAGTGATAGATTACTCGATCATATTGGTATATGGAGAAGTAATCTTAATTCCAAATATTCTCCTAAATTTTCCAATGAATCATTCTTTTTGCGAGTTATTCTTTATAGGATTATCCCTAACCCTAAAGATGTTCTAATCAATATAGTGAATTCTCTTCTATTGAAATTAAAGAGGAGACGTCTTCTGTTGCCTAAATTTTTTTTTAAGTTTTTTACTATTGATAAAGGTAGATATATATTCAAAGAGGTTCTTAATAGAAACGATAATTTGCTTTTTGAGTTTGAATCGCTACAGGATCGCAGTCTGTTTCTAGATGGTTTAGATTCGGAAATCTATTCACAGAATGATAAGAAGAGTCAATCCCGAGATCATTCTAATATATATTCTAGTATATTTAATACATCGATAATAAGAAGGGGTTCTTATCTTGGAAGTTGCAGTAATAGTTATTTCAATGTTTTATATTGTTCTTTTATAAGCTTTCAGAATAGGGAAGCTATATCATCTTCTCTTTTATTAAGAGATTTGGGTGAATGTAAAGTTCTATCGTTCATTCAATCTCAAGGGCGTGATTTGTTATTCTCAGAATTATCCCAAATCATACAAGAACTAACTAATAATGGTTTAACGTCTTCTTTGAAAAGGGGATATAAGGCATTAATCTATTTACAAAGTTATTTCTATTTCCAAGACAAAATAGGTTCTCTTGATTCAAAAAAAGATATATCAATTTCAGTCAACAATTTGATTGAGAATGAATCTTATGCAACTGATTTTAACCTCTCTACAGTGTATCGCTGCGAACCCGAAATCCCAGAAATGCCTTATTGGTTGAAAAGATTATCATTACATAGAAGCATAGCATCAGGGCTTGTAACAAGAAGTCAGTCTTTGTATAAAGATACGATATTTAGAGATATAAATACGTATATTTCAGACGAACCCAGCAGGACATCCTATATTGTAAATTTCAATCAATTGTTAAGCTATTTGAACACATACAGGACTCATTTTATCTTCTCTAGAGACGAGACCTACCAAAAATGGAATCTATTCAAAGAATATATCCCTTGGTTTTTTACTTCCAACTGGTGGCAATATTTCTATGATCTGATTATTCATACATATCCGGAAACATTGCTCAATCTGAGGGATAAAGCCAATTCGAGCTCTCTCAAGGTTTCTGACAAAATAACTAATTTTATAGCCGATCTTATGTCAGATCTCAGACTGAGAATCAAAATAGATTTCATTAATAGGATATTAGCTAGGCTTGACCTTGCTGTTATTGAAGAAATTACTAATCAAAGCAAAACAATATGTTCCCTATGGTCAAGATTGAGATGTCTAAATAAGCCCACCCTATCTTATTCTATTCTGTTACTAGTAATTTTTATTCTGCTTATTAAGAATTACTTGTCTACGGCTCTGGGTTTCGATTCCTTTCATCTATGGAATCATTTTCGTACTATTAGATATTTAATAGATCCAATGCGTGGTTTTTATCTCAAGAGAGTAATTTATTCCCCTTCAACAAGGAAAATGCAGACAAGATTCTTAGTAATCCACTCTTTCAAGAGATTCTTGAATTATATTAACAATATATTCTTTTATCTATTCTTGAAAAATGGATTGGATCTTTGGATACTTGAAAGATCAAGTTTTGATACCCTTAGGATTAAGAAACAATTATTGACTCAATACCTTGTGACGAATAAGACTATGTCTAAATATGTAAGTGGGTCAAGCATAAATGATTTAGATCTATTAAGGAAATCTAATAATAACTCTTTTCTGCAAGAAGGATTCCATCTTCTATCTTATTTGCCTCAATTCTGTCAAAAAGATCTATTGAATTACAGAACCCGTAAAATCAATATTACCGAGAAGTGGGTCCTTTCTGCCCTTGCAAAAAGTATTCTATTTCCAGGAGTAGTGAGACCAAAGGGTATTTCAAATATCTCATATAATACTATACCTATTCCATTTCTTTCAGGATTATTACCAATGAAAGGGATTTTATTAGTAGGACCTATAGAGGCTGGACGATCTCTTATAATCAGGAATATAGCATCTAATTCTTCTCTTCCATTAATAAAAATATCATTAAGAAAGTTCTTGTATAATAGATCGTTCCTTATTAATATACGTGGAAGGTTTATTTCAAAACAGAGTGTACATAGATTAAATCTTATTTTTGAGATAGCAAAGGAATTATCTCCTTGTATTATATGGATCCAAGATATTCATGAATTGAATGTTTATCGTTTTTATAATAGATTAGAGGCTAATCCGAGATTCTTACTTTGTCTATTATTAAAAAGAATTGGAAATGATCATACAAAATCTTGCAGTCTTGAGAATCTTGTTATTGCTTTAACTCATTTACCTCGAAAGTTAGATCCAGCTCTAATAGCTCCTAATCGCTTGAATCAACTCATAAATTTTCGAAGACCTACTCGGCGACAACGCCGCAGATATTTGTCGATGCTGTTACATATCAAAGGTTTTGAAGGAGAAGATGGTTCATCTCTTCTTGAAACAATGGATTCTATAACAATGGGTTATAATAAAAGGGATGTTTCCTATTTTGCTAATGGGGCATTATTAATAAAGAATTTTAGAAAGAGCCAAGATATCATATATACCGATGCAATCCAACTCGCTTTGCATCGTCAGAACTCAATAATTAATAACATAGCCAATCAAAACAAATCTAGTTTGGGAAAAGAAATAGTTTCTTACAACATAGCAAAATCTTTCCTGAAAAATAGTTTCTTAAAGATTCCGTTTACAGATCTTTCTTTCTTTAATAGTAACATATTCAGAAAGAAATTCTATTATTTACATAATTGGTATTTAGAACCTTTTAGTATTGAGTCGACGTTCAATGAATTATCTATACTCCCATATATCTTGTTTCTTTTAGCTGGATTAGCAGCCCGTGATTGTTGGTTCAAGATGGACATGACAAAGAAAGAGAATCTTCTTGGTATCCATAAAGCTGAAGAGAATGATTTTAATCTAGCTTGTGGTATTCTAGAAATCCTTTCAAAAGATTTTTTCTGCTCGGAAATTAATCGAGGTGTGGGTGAAAAGAAAAGTCTTCCTTTTGTTTCTCTTATTGATCGCAACTGTTCTTTGAGCATAAGCATAATTGCTTCTAGTTATGGCTCTAAGCCTGCCAAGCAAGATGTGTCTAATATTAAGAAACGCCCAGTTAGAATAAATTCAATCATAACAGGAGCTATACACGAAATTTATTGGTCTCCTAAGTCGTGGCATCTTAGTTTTAGGCGTAGTTATAATTTTGAATTTGTAAAAACGTTATCTGAACCTAATAGTTTAGGAGATATCTTACTGTTTTATCAAGATCAGGGGCAAATACCCCAACGAGATTTTGATTTGAACAAAATCAAAAATAAGCAAAGAAGTTTATATAAAGAAAACAAATACTCTTTTAGTTATAGAAGATCTTTAGGGAACCTGAGAAAGAGAGAAATCAAGAGATTGGAAAATCAATTGGATAATATATTATTACGTGAAAGATTCTTGGGATTAGGGATTTCTGAATTATTTAATCAATATAAAACTCAATCAAATCCATTATCTTTTCAATCAATTGTTTTCTTAGGAAAACAATTTGTATGGGACCCTGTAGTCTCAACTTATGTAGATTATAATATTCTTTCTTTATATCGTAATTTAATAGTAAAGGAAGAATTAGTGCGAAGGCTCTATATAACTTATGGTGTAAGAAGAGAGCGTGAAAAGCATTTATCAAATGAAAAAATAAAATCTTTTTTTATTCATCGTGGATATGATCGGAGATCTATAACTGATTTATCCGTCAATCGATGGAATAATTCTCCTTTGGGTGAAGAACAACATCTTGAATACAATAATATTATTCAATCTATGCATATAAATTTGCAGTACCCACAGCTGTTTGTTCCTATTCACTTATATCAATCTATATTGATAGAGGATTTTCAGGAGAGATTTATTAATTCTAGTATTTTGATTTATAGAGAAAGGTGGTTGAAATGGAATAATTTATTCTCTGGGTATTTTCTGACTTATAATATGTTATTTGAGAGTTATGAGTACCTAGCCCGTCTATCTCGATCTAGATTTAACCGTTCAGCCATGGATGCTGCAATGGAATCAATCTAG